ACCTACTTTGCTTTTTAATTATGTACAAAAAATGTAGGCACACCTGCTCTTTAAATTTATTTAAATCTCACGATTTAACCTTTCCCTTTTTTTCCGTAATTTAAAAAACTAATCCCAATTATTATTAACTTTACTTGCTAAAACTTTCAAAGATTCTCTTAATGTAGGATTTAAATGATCTTTCTTTTCTAATTTAGTATGAAGGTCTCTCCATAGTATATAGCTCTTTATTTTTTTACTTCGTAATGAATATTTATCAAAATAAGGAAATATTTTTTTTAAATCTTTAAGTCCACCTATTCTATAATAATAAGCTTTTTCACTTGAATGTTTAGAAACTTTACCAACTTTAAATAAATTAGAAATATGCTCTAAGATGTATTTATTTTCTATATGATTTTGTGCTATATCAAAACATATGTGAAATTTATTACTTATACTAGATATAGACACAGAAAAACATCCTTCACTATCTGTAAAACCACATAACCATTCATCATTTAAGGTTGGTTTAATTATAGAAATATCATTTGTTTTTAATGGAATGATAGGATATTTTAAGTTTCCATTTTGATTATACATATTTAATGCTGATAAAAATTTATGAAAAGATATCTTTTTACTATAAGTTACTAAATTATTATTAAACAGTGTAGCTAAAAGGTATAAACCTTTTTTATCTTGTACTACAAATCGAGAAGTACTTTTACCTTGTTTAATCACTTTACCCAAACCTAATATTTTTTGTATCATATTTAAAATTTGAATATCTCGGGTATCTTGAGTGAGTACAAGAGAGAAATCTCCTCTTTTAGCTAAAACAAAATTACCATCTCCTTCAGTAAAACCAATTAACCATGTTAAAAAAGAAAAAGAAGGAGAATTTTTATTCATTAAACGTTCATATTCTGAATTAAACAAAGTAAAATCAAAATATTTTTCTTGGGGTACAGACCGTACGGTCCGTATGGACCGGCTCATCAAACTATTTTTAGAAAAAGAAGAAGAGTTTCTTAAAATTAAGCTAGAAGTTATAATTGAGGATTCTTTAGAATTAAAAATATTTAATTTTGAAAAAAGGTGTTGGTATAAAATAGGATCTCCACCCCCAGCAGGGTCATAGAAACTAGTATTAAAGTTTCTATCTGTTAAAAGCATAGTGATTGCCATAAAAATCTTGGTTTCCAGACTCATAATCTATGTATATTTACTAATTAATATATTAAATATAAAAAGAAAGATACTAATAAAAAAATATACTCAATTTATATTAAATTAAAAATATAAAAAGGGAAACTCTCTTGTATTCACATACAAGTTGAGACTGTCTCTTACTATCTAAATTTACTATTGTAGATGATCCCAATTATAAACTGTTCGTTTTTGATTCATCTGTGATTTAATTTCTATTATTTGTGTCTTATTTTTCTGTTGTGTTCCTTCTTTAAATAAATTAAGTACTTTAGACCAATCTTTAAAATCCATAAATTTAGTACCACATAGTGGATATTGATTAAGATAATCTTTAATATATAGATTTGTTTTAAGACTGCTCGTTCGTAGTCTATATTGAGGATGTTTACGATCAGATCTTATTTCATTTAGATTAACTTCTAAAAAACAAGAAATATTTTTCATTAGAGCATACGTACTTTTTCCATAAGGGGTGACACGACTTTGCAATAATTCAAAACTAAGAGAGATACGTGGATTTTTACTAGTTTGACTAGCTCGTATTTGAAAACAACCATCAGCTTCAATAAAACCAGTTAACCAGCTGTCTTTATTGAAAGAGATATTGCATAAATTTAAAGGTAGAATTAACTCGTAATTTTTCTCTGGTGCTTTTTTATTAAGATAATTAATAAGTAATAAAAATTGATCGTACTTAGGACCTCGTAATTTTCCATTTATTCTATGACAAATTTTAACAAGTCCTTCGTAATCATTAATACTAAGAACGTAAGCGGCACTTTGTTTTTTCTTACTAATAGATCCAAAACCTAATATTTTTTGAATGGATTGGCAAAGTGGAAAGTCTTTAGAAGGAAAGACAATTTGAACAAGAGGATAATATAATTTTCCTTTTTCGGATCGTTCTCTTTTGGGGACACAAATAGAACCGTTACCTTCTATTAGTCCTGTTAGGTAAGAATTAAAGAAAAGGGGGCAACTTAAACCCATGTTTGTAAAAAAGAAAGATAGTTCTGGCGCACAGTCGTTGAGGTTCCACTCAAAGATATAATTTATAAGTGTTACCTGCTGATTGTCTTTAAAAAACCCTAAAGGTAAAAAGATTTTCCAGCATACAGCCAGATTTAAAGCTGGCACAAATTTACCAGCTAATACAGGTAAAGATAATAATAATAAAATAGCAGTAATGAAAATAGCCCAAACAAATAAAGGTAATTTATGTAGAGACATTCCATTAGTTCTCATATTTAAAGTCGTAGTAATAAAATTAATAGCTCCTAATAAAGATGATATACCTGCTAAGTGTAGACTGAAGATTGCTAAATCAACAGAACCACCAGAGTGAGATTGAACACTAGCTAAAGGAGGATAACAAATTTTGTTGGTAATCTCATTTAAAATTATATAAAAAATATAATTAAAACTATCATTACACTCTCTAATTTTCACTAGAGGTCGGACTATTCCTTCAATCTTATATTTTTTTTTCTACAGTTCTTAACCTTAAACATCCTTTTCTGTGGTAATAATCTGCCTGCCTTAAGTTAAGAAGGATAGCAGGTTTTGCAAGGTAGGTATTGGTCTTAAGGCTAGCGTTAAAATTTAAATATATTTTTTTCTCATTATTCTTACTTTTTCACGAATATGATTTAAAGCAATAAAGTTACCTTTATGTTTAATATAAGCTCTCGCTCAAATTCTATATTCTAAAGATTTAATCCCTTTCATGGTATTCCCATAATATTTTATAATATTTTCGATAGCACGGGAGTTAGTTGTCACTATAGTATAATATCCTGATTTTTTAAATTGAACTTTAGTATTAATATGTAAAATATATTTTATAGCTAATAATACAATTTTATCCTTTTTTTGAGTTATTTCAAAAGCATGTACTAATTTATCTTTAGATTTAGCTACTAAATAAAAACTTCCTTCTGCTTCTGTAAATCCTATTAACCAAGGTTTACTCATAACTTTAGAGGCTTTTTCAAAATTAGAAATAGTATTATCAACTAAAGATTCAAAATTGCTAAATCTAAATGCACCTACTTTATCTAAAGGTATTTGCCAAGCAGATGAAATATAATCAATAGGTTTTAATTCATTTAATAATTTAAAAATCAAATTATCTTTCTCGATAGAATTTAATTTACTATCCGATAAAATAAAATAGGCTTTTTTAAAATTATCATAATCAAATTTTTTAGATGTTAGAAGAGGATATTTGTCAAAAATAGGAAAGATTATATTAAATAAGATAGAACGATCTCTAATTCTAAAATTACAAATTTTTTTATTTTTTTCTATATTTATATTACCTACTTTTAATTGTTTTTTTATATAATTTAAAACTCTTAAATTGTAAGTACTTTGACTAATTTTAAAAGTTAGATTTCATTTTTCATTTTGACGTACTATAGAAAATGTACCATCACCATCCGTGAAACCTACTAATCATTGATGAAAGAGTTCTTTATTTTCAGAGAAGGAATTTTTATTTATAGTTAACGTGCTATAATTTGATATAAGATGCCCTACGTTTAGTCTCTGATGAATAATTTTTATTTTTTTATTATTCAGGCGAATTGTCTCCATGTTAGTAACATTTTTTCTACCGTTATTTTTAAACGATGAGCAATTACTTCCGATTAGAAGAACTTCCTCGCATCGAGTAGGGTTTAATAAAGCTATATTACTATAGCTAGACAGCTTATCTAAAATTACTAAATCATAAAAAATTATTAGTAATAACTCCAAAACTGTCCATCCTGTTCCAGCTCCATTTTCTACTAATGAACTTACTAGTAATAAAATTAATGAAGGAGGTAATAACCAGAAGGAGATATTATTTAATCTAGGAAATGCCATATCAGGAGCTCCGCAGTGGATAGGTAAGAAATAATTCTTATATTTCATAATTTTTCAAAAATGAATTGGACTATATCTTTAGGTTTTATAAACCTACGCTACGTATAGTCTCTGAGGATCCTACGAATTAAAAAAAACAAAAAGAAAACTTTTTATAATTTTGTTTATATTTTTGGTTTCCTGCGGATTGTCCATTTAATTATTTTTTAAAATAATTAAATTACTTTTAATTTTTAAGATCACTGTACGCTATTTTGTACATTCTTACTAGCCTTTTTTCTATCGTTTAATTTTTGTATTGTTCTTTTGCAAGAGGGAGGAGGGCTAGGACAAATATAATTATCTCTTCTATTAAATATACAGAACGTACAGAGAAAAAGGGGGGAAATAGTATATTTGAAATTAATTATTTATAATTATGTACATAAGTTTTCAGCTGATTCTATAAAAGTACTTTAGGAGTTTCCCGCATATAGTAACGTAATAAGATTGACTTCACAATCAACCACGGCAATTAAAAAATAAAATTTTCTCTAAAAAAATAAAATTTTCTCTAAAAAAATAAAATAAAATAAAAATAAAAATAAATAAAACAAAAATAACTTTATTTTATTAAATAACAATCATTTAAATGATCCCACTTATAAGTTGTACGTGTACTATTAAAATCTTTTCTTGTGTTATTAGCTATATCTAAGTAAGAAGTAGTTATTGGATTTAAATTTTGTAGTTCTAATATATATTTCCAATCTTTATAATCTAAATATTTAGAAGAAAGAAGAGGAAATTTATCAAAATAATTAACAATATTAGATAAACTAGTTTTATTATGAGAAATGACTGTAAAACTATTAAATATTTTATTTTCCATTTTTCTACTTCTACTGTAAACAGTAACACCTAAAAACATACCTATTTTAGAAATTATAGGGAAAAAACTAAGATTTACATCATAAGGTTGAATAGCTCTATGATAATTTTGTTTAATTTCAAGTCGATAATATAATTGAACTCTTGTCGAATTTTTATTTGATCTCTTATGAATATTAATAGAAAAATTAGCATCTGCATCTGAAAATCCAGAAAGCCAACTGTTACTTTCAATATCAGAATTATCTATAGAGAGTTTATCTAGAAATTCTATTTTAGATAAAATAGAGAGAGTTTCAGGTAATTTACTATTTTTATTTATAAGTTTATAATTATTTAACCAATCTATTGCTCTATTTTTAGCTTCTATTTTAGGTGTACGCATATAACCATTAATAATAGAGATTATAGTATAAACACTCACAATATCTTGAATTTGCCAAAGAACATAATTTCTATTTTGTTTTAAGAATATTTGACCACAACTAGTTAAATTTTTTAAGAATTCAGCTAAAGGTAAATCAGATATTTTAAAAACAATAATAATAGAAGGGGTATACTTTTTAGCTGTAGAATTTTTATCATGAATTGCGATTGTACCATCTCCTTCAATTAAACCAGCTAAATATGAGCCTAAATTTATATTATTTTCATTTTTAATATTAGAAGAGATAGTACTAGAAAATCTTTTTGAGATGGAAGCATTTAAATTTTTATTATTGGGTTTTAAATTAGATTTTTTAAGTTGAAAATTATAATAGCTTTTTATTTTAAGTTTTCTGTAGTTTGTAGTTTCTAGGGGTACTAGTAAACTATCCTTTTTAAGGTTCAGTAGGCAATGAAGGAGCCGTAGAAAAAAGTTATTTTTTTTAGATTTTATATTTTTTAGAGAAAAAGTGAAATAATTTTTTATTTTACCAAATCCTCCTACTAATCCAGGCATAACCATAAAGAAAATCATAATAAATGCGTGAGCAGATATAATTACATTAAATAATTGATGATCTCCTTGTAAAAATTGAACACCAGGAGCTGCAAGTTCCAATCTTATTAAGACTGAAAAAGCAGTACCAATCATACCAGCAAATACTGAGAAAATTAGGTAAAGTGTTCCAATTTCTTTGGCATTAGTGGAATTAAGCCAACTCACTTAAGAGTTTCAATCTTAATTGTTTCTTATAGTCAGCTAACAAATTAAAAAAATCAGGTTTCCTCCTCCCCTTTGAACTGAGACAATCCGACCCCTGTTACCTTATCTTACTAAGAAGGCTAAAGTTTTGAGAGATTTCTAGTCATACAGTTAGAAAAAAAGGACAAATAAAATTACACATTTTATTTTTATTATTAAAAAAATTACAAACAAAAGAATAAAAAGTAAAAATATAAATTTATTTAATACTTTATCCTTATGTAAAATTTTTAATCATTAAACTATTACATAATTATTAGAATACTTGTAAACAAATATGCTTATTTTATTTTTTAGGTAATCCTCATATATCTAAATGGCTCTGAAAGAGAACGAAGGATTATTTTTTTAATTTAGAATTACGGAATAGAGGCGATTCGAACACCTAAGAGCGTTAACCCGAACAATTAGCAATTGCCTTATCTTACCAATGAAAACTATTCCTTTCTAATTTGGTTATTTAATTTGGTTAGTTAATTTATTAAAATTTTACTAATTTAACTAATTTAACTACATATTTTATATATCTAAGTGGGTATTTTTTATGAGTTGTTTCTTTTTTCTTTTAATTTGCATCAATATTTATTTGTCGCCTATATATTGAACATAAAGATACTAAAGCCTCAGGCTGAAACAAATATTTATATTTAAAACATTATTTAAAATTTAAATAATATAGTAAATTCATCGATCCTTATCAGAATTGAACTGATGCTAGCTTCTTGAAGGGGAGCTGTACGAACCACTATACTAAAGGATCCTAAAGGATCATATTATAATAAAAATAACAGTTAAAGTGTTATTTTATCTATATTTATTATTTTTTTTTGTTTTTTGAATGACGAAATTAGGAATCGAACCCAATCTAACAGATCATGAGACTGTTGTGCTAAACCATTACACTATTTCGCTTCTTTTTATTTTTTCTCTTTATTATAATTATTTCTTTTATATAAAAAATAGAAAATGGGATAAATCCTTTTTTAAAGTTTTATTTTATATTTTTATTATTTATTTATTTATTTATTTATTTATTTTTAGTTTTATTTTTATTTTTATCTTTTTTTACATAATCTTGTACATAATTTTTTTTTATTTTTACTTTTGTTTATTTATTATAAAATATAATATTTATTATTATATAATATTATATTATTGAACACTATCTTTGAAACAAGACTACGAACAAAGAGACTCGAACTCTTAAGGAATTACTTCCACTCCTGCTTAAGAGGAGATTGTTTACCAAATTTCAACATGTTCGCCTAAAGATTTGTGGCCATCCATACGATCTAAAAAAAGGGGAAGGGAAGGAAGGCAATAACTTTTATTTAAAAATAAAAAAGAATAAAAACTATTTGTATAATATCTTAATATTGAATATAATACTCTTTTAAAATAAATTTACCCTTTTTGTTTTTTTATTTTTCTCTTGAAAGGGAGAAGGAAGACAAAAAAGCCGTAGGATGATATCTAAATTTATTTTTGTTATAAAATTAAAAAATAAAATTTCTAATTTATAGGCCTTAAGAGGATTCGAACCTCTGTTGAAAGTATTAACAGTACCTCGCTTAAACCACTCAGCCATAAGACCTTTAATAATCTAAATATAAATAATAGTAAAATAGAAAAAATATTTAAATTACTATTACTATTACTCTAATTTATATTATTTTACTCTTTTAAAATATTTATTATATATAATTTTGTAGATGATATAAAAAAATAATATTTAAATAAAACTTTACTCTTTCGAGCCAACCCTTCGTCCCTTTCCTGCCTGCCCTTGGAAAAAAAAGTAGTAGTCTGCCCCTAGGTTTAATGTCTCCTCTCCTCCGGCTAATGTAAATCTGGCCAGGCTGGTACTAACATCTCCTCCTTTAGGGGAAAGTCCGACCCGTACGCTGCTTCGCCAACGGCTCCGGCGTGAGATTTAAAAAAAAAAAAGAAAAAGAAATAAGAGCTTAAATTATAAAATTTTAATCTTTTAAATTAATATCCCCCAGCTTAAATAAAAAGAAACTAACTTTAAAATCTCCTTTCCTTGGCCGGAGGATGCAGCCGAAGTATGCATCCGGAGGATATGAACCTTGCCTGCCTGCCTTTCCGGTCCTTAAGTCTCGGATGGCCCCAAATAAAAATAAATAATGAAATTTACAACCTTTAACATCTAGTATTTTTATAAATTAGTACTGCTAAACTATTTATTTTACAATATTTACATTTGCAGCCTATCTAGAAATGTTCTATTTCTTAATTTACGACTTTAAATTTTTATATATAAAATATATTAAGATAAAATCGTTTTAGTATCTAGGGGTTAGATTCTTGCTTGATAGACATTCAGCACTTATCTATTATGTTTGTGGCTACCCAACTATGCATTCCTAATTTCTTGTAGCCTTTTTATTCAACTCTTTTAACTGTTTCGCACTTAAAGATTTAAAAACAGTATATTTAAAAAGAAAGTATAATTTATTTGCTTAATATAAATTATAAAAGGACTTTTCCTATTACATTTAAAACAGGTCCCTAACAAAAAAGTTAGTACAAACAATTGGTACACTAGAGAAACACAGCCTATTGATCCTTTCGTACTAGAAGGTCTGCCCCTTTTTACTATTTCTTCCTCCAGAAGATAGGGACCATACTGACTCACGTCGTATTAAACCCAACTCGCGTACCCTTTTAATCGGCGAACAGCCGAACCCTTCCAAGCTTCTTCCCCCGGAGGATAGGATGAGTCGACATCGCATTATATATTAGTAAATTAAGTAAATTATATAAATTATACTAATTATACTAATACTCTTAACCTTTCAGTTAAGTTTAGATCATATCTTCAACCAGTTCCAAGAGTAATTTGGAAAAGCTCTGGTTGTTGGCGTGTGATCGTTGAGGGGTGAGAAATTTTACAATTGCTTACATCTAAAATTAATCACTTCCCTGCTGATTGCCCAATCTTTCAAATTTTCACTTATTAAATCATTAAATTATTTAATTAATTTAATAAGTATTGAAAGCTCTAAGGGTGTTCCAGCAAATAGCCAACTGCTAATTTAATGTCACCATTAAAAATCCCCGATGTTAAATGCTAAGTTTTTAAATTAAGTAATTTCTGTTATAATTTCTTTTAAAGCTTCTAATATAAGTTCGTCTGCTATCTTTAAATTAGAAGGGTTACTAGTCTCCCCAATCATCTCTCGACCTAAATTCATTTCTTCCAATTTTAGGTTGTCAGCTTCAGTAAGAGAAAAAGGTGTAATAGTTCCAACTCTCGTATTCGTTGGTGAATCTATTGTTGGTGAAATTATTTCTGTATTAAGACTAGTATTTAACACTAAATTTTTAAACTCTTTTTAACCTGTAAGGTGCCAATCAGCCGAGACAATGTGTACTCTCGTCGGCTATCAGCCTGTTATCCCTAGCGTAACTTTTATCAATTGATCCCCGTCTATCCCATATTATAGCGAGGGGTCACTATGCCCTACTTACGTATCTGTGCGACTTTTAGGTCTTTCAGTTAAGCATGCTTACCGCCATTGAGCCCTGCACAACCTTTCACTGGTTGATTGATCTCCATTCAATTTCTAGCTATACCTTTTTTAATTTTTTGTGTATTTCTTTACAACATACAAAAGTATATGAAAGATATTAATATAAAAAATATAATATAATTTTATATTTTATTTGTTTGAAATGTAAAATAATTTAAATCCAGAAAACTAAATTTAAACTAAAACATTATAATAATTTAAATATTTGGATGTACTTTGCTACTCTATTAAAGACGACCGCCCCAGTCAAACTGCCAATTAGTAACCTCTCCCTTTTAAGTTTTTATTTTATATAAAGGTAAACATTAACCCAACCTAAGTTTTAAGGTTTCCACAAATAGTCTATCGACTTACCTATTCTCTAGTAACAAAGGTTGTTGTAGATTAATATGATAACTAACTACAGTAAAGCTGCATAGGGTCTTCCCGTCCCCCTGGAGGTAACCCGCATCTGCACGGGTAATTCAATTTCACTGAGCAAGTTGTAGAGACAGTGAGGCCCTCGTTACATTATTGATACCGGACCACATTTAATGGCCAATTTATTTTGCTACCTTAGGATCCTCATAGTTAAGACCGCTATTAACCAGACTTTCGATTAGTCACAGAAACTATAACCTCTCTTATATTAATGGCATCGGGCAAATTTCGACCACAATACTATCATTTACATGATTGCTGTGATCTGTGTTTTTAGTAAACAGTCGGGGCCTCCGATTATGTGTCACCGCCTTATAAAAAGAATAAATATTAGATATTTTACTATTTAAGATTTATTTTTAATAATATGCGGTACCTCTTGTTGTCAAACTTATGAGGTTAATTTGCCGAGTTCCTTAACAACTTTTAGCTCTACGCCTTAGTATTCTCTACCTACGAACCTGTGTCGGTTTAGGGTACGGTAGTCTTAATTTTATTTTTCTATTTTTTTATTTAAAAATAAAAAGAATAAAGGTTACTATAAAATTTGTAAAATTTAGACCTATTAAAAATAAAATTAAGTTCTTACAGATAAAATAAAATTTTATCTCATATTAATTTCCTGATCCAAAAAATGGATTTTCTATTATATACTCATCAGCCAAAACTTTCGTTCTAGTCCTTAGAGGCCGCATTCACGTAAGGCGGATTAACCTTTCACTTACAACCCTTTCGTATTCGGCGAGAAGTATTATAACTTCTTTTTACGTTACTCATGTCAGCATTCTCTCTTCAGTTACCTAAAAACAATGAAACACTGTTTTATAAATAGTTTGACTGAATGTTCTACTACCTAGGTTTAAAATAAGAATTTAAAAAAGAAAAACTTTTTATTTTATTTATTTATTTATTAATTTTTATTTTTTATTTTTATTATTATTTAAAACCAACACGATATCGGTTGATTATTTAAGACCCGTTAAATTTTCGGCGCTACAATCTAGACTGCTGATGCGTTGTTACATACGATCATTATAAGAAGCTACTTCCAAGCTCACTTCACAGCTGTATCCGATTTTAAACATCCTTAATTTCACTTAATAATCATTTGGGACCTTGATCAATGTTCTCGGCTGTTTCCGTCTTGACTATCCAACTTAGCATGGATAGTCTGAATATCTACCATCAATTTATGTACTTCCGAGATTCGCTTCCATAGGTAAGATTTTCGAGGTCCCCACAACCTAAACGCCTAAAAGACGAAATTATTTTTAATTAATTTCTCTTATACTTGTTGGGAATTGCCTTGCTGTACCTCCATAAATTTTGTGTAGATGTCATACTTAAATATGTTTCGGTAGAAAACCAGATAGCACCAGGTCAGATTGGCATTTCACCGCTTACTAAAACTCATCGGAGAATTATGCAACATTCACCCGTTCGATCCATTATAATCTGGTCTTAGTAAGATCACCTGGCTTCGGGTCTAATAGAAGTAACTTATCCATCACTATATTTGTTTATGAAAAAATTTGAGATTTTTTATAAGTATAGTCCAGTCGCTTTCGCTAGGGCTTTTAACCTTGCTACTCCTATTAACTTGCTGACCCATTATGCAAAAGGTACGCCGTCATTTTTTGTTTTAAATTTCGACTGCTTATAGAGTTACTAATTCAAGATCTTTTTCACCGGCATTTATTAAATTTTAATATTTTTTAGATATTATTTAAATTTTAATAATTACTCTTATGTTTCTTTAAACCATTGCTTTTCAAACTTTTCCTTTACAGTACTTTTTCACTATCGCTAAATTTATAATACTTAGCCTTAGAGGATGGTTCCCCTATATTCCGACAAGTTAACTCTCATCGTACTTATTATATTATTTTTTTATAAATCTACAGGACTTATTGTTTTTAACCTTCTTTGAACAAATTTTTTTTATTTGAAATAAAATTATTTGTAAATTAAGTTCTTGATTTCATATTACTTATTTAAGTTTATTGGTATAAATTTAATTAAGAATATTATAAAAAAGAGTTAATTTTTTCAATTTATAAAAGATAATCTTAGGCTAATCCGATTTCACTCACCATTACTTTCGGAGTCTCGGTTGATTTCCTTTCCTTTCCTTACTAAAATGTTTTACTTCAGGAAGTATTAATTAAAAGGTTTCCCTTAGGATCGCTTTCACGATAGATAATTTAATATTATGAAAGCATTTGGTTGACACCTCCTTTTTTATAAATTTGCTTGTGCTATCCTTAATAACCCCTTTGAATTACTTTTTTATTTTTTTTGATGTTATACTATATTGTCATCGATACTTTTATATTAATTATTTAAAAAAAGTTTTTATATTTATATTTTTATTTTAGAATTATAATTTTTAATATTTTGTGTGAGTTTGTTTTTTTTTATAGATTCTCACTTTATTTTTACTATAGGTTTAATAGTCTTAACTTTTGCTGAGTTTATAGAGTATAAAAGAAAGCAAAGATTTGGGATAGGGAAGGTAAAGTAAATGGATGTGTTGTGTGTTTATAGAGTATAAAAGAAAGCAAAGATTTGGAATAGGGAAGGTTTTAAAGTAAATGGATGTGTTTTTAGGATTTCACATAAAAGGTTAAAACTTGAGGAAAACAACAACAAATAACAAAATGAATAACATAATCTTAAAAGCGCTTAAATTCTTAAATAGAATATTTTCTTATTTAAACGGTAAAACAAACTCCTTAATCAATAAGAGAGATTACACTGATAGTGTAAAGATCTCGGAAGTTGAGTATAATACTAATGGAAGATTTTACAAATTTTATTTAACCAATGATCATTTATTAGAACATAAGGAAGCTCTAAAAGGTCTTTATACTTCTTTAATGAATAATGATAAATTTAGAGATTTCGGCTTTTACAAAATTATAATCATTACAGCAATAGTTAACAACAGTGAATATAACTTCCACCACAATGTTTTAATTACCAACAACACATCTTTCGAAGATTATTATGATGAAGTTAAGGATGTGATTAACAGTCATTATGGAAAAAGTGAAGGTGTTTACTTATCAAGAAGTGTGCCTTTATTCAAAGTTTTCGTTTGGAATATGGACAGCTATAGAAATAAGCACATTAAACTAACTAAATCCGCTGTTAAAGGTAAAGTAAATTTACCATATTCCAAAACTCTTAATTCTAAAACTCTTAATTCTTTTGCCTTAAGACAAACAAGAGGCTTTCATTCAAAAAGTTTAAAGTCTAACTCACATCTTGTAGCAAATAAATCTCTTTTTATAAGATTTTTCAATAATTTTATAAAACCTATTAAACCATCTAATTTCGATTCAATTGTAAAAGGTTTTGCAACCATGGATATTGAAACCATGGACTATCAAAATAAACAAGTTACAGTTTCAATTTCCACAGCTTACTACAATTCTGGTTTAAAATCTAAAATATTCTTATTAGATTACAATTTATTTAAAAGTTATTCTAATATGGCTATAAATAAACTGTGGTGCGACTATTTTAATTTTATAGAAAATATTCACCTTTTTGACACAGTATTTGTTCACAATTTAGGTTCTTTCGATGGCTTTTTCTTATATAAAGCTTTGTGTAATAATTATTTTAATCACCCAGATTCCATCTCCACTATTATCGATGATAAAAATAAATTTATTCAAGTAAGTTTACAAATTAACCCTAAACAAACAATGGTTTGGAAGGATTCTTACAGAATTTTCCCTGTATCTTTGAAAGAGCTTTGTAAAGTATTTAAGGTAGATGGAAAGTTTTCAGATTACAATTCTTTATTTAACAATTTTAATCTTTTTAATGATTTAAAGTTATTAGACATATTCATCCAATATAGCTTACAAGATTCAATTTCACTTTTTAAAGCTTTAGATAAAGCTCAACACATCTATTTCGGCGATTACTCTGTGGATATTTCAACAGTTTTATCAACTTCTACTTTATCTTTGAAAATTTTTAGACAGAATTTTTTAAAAAAAGAGATCCCTGTTTTAAAAGACTCCGAAGATAATTTTATCAGAAGAGGGTATTTTGGAGGTGCTACAGATGCTTATAAATGCTATGGTAGCTACTTACACTATTACGATGTTAATTCTTTATATCCTTTTGCCATGTTAAACGAAATGCCTTTAGAAATGATTAAATATCATAAAGACATGGGTAATGTAAAATTAGAAAAATTTTTCGGCTTTTGCTTAGCTGAAGTTTCTTGTCCAAATCATTTAAAAATTCCATTATTACCTTATAAAAAGGATGGTGGTACCATATTCCCAACTGGTAATTGGATTGGGGTTTATTTTAGTGAGGAGTTAAAAGAAGTTGTAAAACATGGTTATAAAGTAACGCTAATTAAAGGTTATGAGTTCAGCAAAGCTAATTTGTTTAATGACTACATTCAACACTTTTACAATATTAAAATTTTATCCTCAGGCCCTGAAAGATTCATAGCTAAAATGCATTTAAATCAATTATATGGTGTTTTCGGTAGACGAAAAGACACCCTTCAAACTAAACTAATCCCTAATAGTGAATTAGGTAGCTACTTAGCTAAGTATATAGTGAAGAGTATAATTGAAATAAATGAGTCTGCTTCAGTTTTATTAATTAAAAACAATGTTAATGCAAAGATTATTCAAAAATTGAATATTTTCTTTGAAACTTATTTTATTAATCCTGAATCCGATGTTAAATCTAACGTTGCAATTGCATCTGCTGTTACAGCTTATGCTAGAATTCACATGGTTAAATTAAAAATGCAGTGTTTAAATGAGGGTATTGACATTTTATATTCCGACACCGACTCGATATTCACCAATAAACCATTACCCCAAAATTTAGTCGGTAAAGAATTGGGGCAGCTTAAAGAGGAGCTTCACAATAAAGTTATACAAGAAGCTTACTTTTTTGGTGTTAAACAATATGGTTATTGGTTCTTAGATAATTTTAATAATAAAATCGAACAATCTGTTTTTGCTGGGGTTACTAGAAATTCCATATCTTTTGAGGATGTAAAAAGAAATTTTAATGGGGGTGTTTTTATTCATAAAGGGGTTTTAAGGTTTTTTAAATCTTTCAAAGATTTAAATATAACTATAAAACATGTTGACATTTCTGTAAGTAAAAATAGTGGGAAATTGTTAATAAACAATGTTTTTATACCTACGGAAATTCTCAATCTTAACCATGAATTGGATAATAGACCATTGTATTTAAAACTTAAAAATTTAATTTTAAAAAATTTAAAACTTTTACATTCTTTCTTTACACGTGATTAACCAGATTTGAACTGGTAACTCCTGTTTGGCTTAACAGATATTATACCATTTAATTACAACCACTTTTAACAAATGTTAAAAATCCTTTATTTACTAAAGAAGTTAGGAGAAGATGCAAAGGGGGTTAAAAGTCTCACAAAAGGGACCGATTATATTTAAGCCGACCTAGGTGCTGTCGCAGGCAAGTGATAAGGTTGGAGGAGAGGAATAAAGGGAATTAATATAATAAACATAAATATTATCTGTTATTGTAGACATTTATATTAGAAGGATAAAGAATTATTTTTATTATAAAAGTAAGTAAAATAATATCTATAGTTATTATAAAATTATAGTGAAATAAAGAATAAAATATAAATTTTTATTTTTTTAATAAAAGGATTTAAAGAATAAGAAAATAATAAAGACTTTAACTTATAAAAATAAAGAAATAAATAAAAGAAACAAAAGTGAAATGGTAGATGACAAACTGGTTCGTCGCTCCCTTTGGGTGGGAGACATATAGCGTGTTCGAGTCGCGCCTACCATAATAAAAGTTATAATATTTGGGTTATTTAGATATAAAAGGAAGGGGGAATCTGATAATGGTAATCAGTTGTATTTGCATTACAAATATGATAGTTCGAATCTATCTTTCTCCAATAAATAAATAAATAAATAAATAATTAAATAATTAAATAATTAAATAATTAAATAATTAATTTTTAATAAAATAAAAAATAAGATAAAATATAATTAAAATAATAAACTTTTTTTATAGAATAATAAAAATTTTAATAAAGAATAAAATAAATATGATATAAAGTTAAGAATCAATCAGAATATAAGAAAATAACAGAATGTGAAAGAAAAGTTAAATTTACTATTTTTCTTTATATGTTATACTTCTATTTATAGTTATAATTCTATTATAGAGTATACTGGTATTTGTATGTTATACAGAGGTATTTTAGGTTATATTTCTTATTACTTTTAGTGGATAATTAAATATAATCTAATAAACTTATATGTAAATTCAATTGATTCTAGTAAAATAATATTCTGAACCTCCGTACTCTAGTATTCCTAATTTCTTTCAACCACAACAAATAAACTCCTTATGATTTATTCTCTAAAGTATATATTTTGATATAATATATACTCCTGTTCAAAGATTTTACTTTAAATTGTATTAAAATACTTTTGAGTAGGTTTTAATAGAATAATTATTATTTAAGTCCCAAATTTAAATAAAGAATAAGAAAATAATGATACAGTGAATAACTGAATTTCTAGTCTCTAGGACTCTGTACAATTTTTATAAATTAAATCATTTTTTCAGTTTTCCTTTAATATTTAAATCTTTAAAGTACTTTTATATTAAAAATTTTAATTTATTTCATTGATAATAGAATAGTTTAGATAAATAGTAAGTCTCTCATTACTATTAAAATATATTCTTTTTATTTGAGGATTAATTAAAAAAATATTTTAATAATAAAATATTTAAATTATCTCTTTTTAAATAAGGTTTTACGTTCGGACTAAATGGGTGTGATATATTTTAAATATACAAACAAATAAGTAATGTTATTAAAAATAATAAAAAGAGAAATGATTGGTTGAAAACTAAGAAGTATAAAAGGTTCCAGATTTATACTTTGACTCCTTTTATTTAAATTAAATAAGTCATATTTTTGTTACAACAGAAGGTAAGTATTTATTTATTACAAACTCTTCATTTTTAATAGAAAATTTTGTTAGCTAATATAAATCTATTTAAGTATATAAAAAATAAAGGAGAAAGTAGGAAATATTAAAAATTTATACTATTTAATTAAAAATACTCGTACTTGTGTAATTACAGTTAAAATATTAATATCTCAAATAACAATATTATAAATTAAGGTTATAATTATTCATGTAAATATAAAATTAAACTTTAACCTATTTAGGTTCTCTTTTAAGAAGCTAAGTATTTTGTTACTATATATCTCATTTTTGTTTTGTTTGTAAAATTCTAGAAACGGGGAATAAATGAAATTAAATTTTATATTTTGGTTGTAATTAAGGAAAGGGGGTTAAAGTTATAGATTTTAAATCTTTATAGATGGTTAAGATTATTAATCTTTAACAGGTTTCGATAGGATATACATGTGAGGATCTACGGGAAATGCCTCTATTGGAATGGTATGAGTTATTAAAAATATTGTCATCACCAATATTTGAACTAACCCTATAAAAATTACAACAGGCATCCAGATTAAGCTAAATTTTAGCAATAAATACTGGTATTTGATGTAGAATTGCAAGTATTTATTATTAAATTTAGATAGTAAATATTCCTTTTTACTATTAAAAATTAATAAAAAAATAAAAATAGAGAAGAAGATAAGCACACCTAAAATAGACATTAGTAATAATAGGTGTATAAGTAATTGTTGTCCTAAAAGATCATCTAAGTAACCTTCAAATGATGCAGGTTTAAACACTGTGAAAACTAGTTGGATGTATTTCTCCATAAGCATTTCTAAGCTGAAACTTTCAAAAATGGAGCTATCTATGAACTTTGATATCTTTTCGCTTGAAAGCTGTTTACTTATTTCTTCACTAGTTACAAATTTCCCACCGTTTGTCTCGGTAGGCCATTTGTTATTAGCTTTAAAGTCAGATATAGCTCTCAACACGGTTGTTAACCCGTTTGGATTTTCAATAGCCATACTATAAATTGTAATCGGTATTGAAACTCCTAAACTACCTAATGCAGCTAAAGCTTTTATTCTGAAATTACCAGGTACAATTTTGTGAACAGCTGCAGCTGTCCCAATAGTCCCCCACACTTGAGGTAGAGGTGTTGGAAAAACTTTTACTGGATCTTGAGCAATAGGTTGTATATTATTGTTTTCACCATTTACAAATGCAAATTTGGGTCCCGCAGCTAAAAAATAATCTAGTATTATTCTTAAAAAATCTGTAAAGAAAAGTAAAACAGATAAAATAAGGATGAAGGTTACAACCTTATCTGTTAAAGTCTCACTTTTACAAAAATGATGTAGTTTAAGACCTAGCAATTTATTGGTAGCAGCGTAGTTAATTAAGAGTGCTAAAACTAAGATGATAGTAAATAGTAACATTATTATCACTTTAAAGGGGCGTCTTATAGTCAGCTAATAAGGGAAAATAAAATTAGGTTTCAAAAATTTTTAGGTTTTTGAAATTGAATATTACACATATTCAATTTGAGATTTTGTCAACTTTTTTTTGTGACAAAACTTTTTTCTTTTAAACTATGACATTTTTTTATCCGTCTTCATAAACCTGGAAGAGGGTCACGGTTTGTTATATAATCAAACCTTTTACCGTTGGAAAGAGAGCAAAGAAATCTTAAAGGAGTTGAACCTTTATTGTAATTATACCTCCATTTGAGGAAAGTTACATCACCATCTTGATTTGTTTAGAATTTTTTTTTTTTTATTTTAATATATAACATTTTTGCTTTTTTCTCTTTTAAATAGAAATAGTTTTAAAATAGTGAGGAGGATAATTTAAAAAAACTAACTATTTAATAAAATTTTCTTTGTTTGGTCGGCTATGCTCGTATGTCAGAAGTAGGCTCCTTTTATGAAATAATAAGTAGTAGTGTAGTTTAACCCTTCCCTTTATAAGAACTTTGGAATAATTTAAATTCTTGAATGATACCTACTATAATAAAAAAGAGAAAGACTTTTATTTGTACTGTAATCTAAAAAAATGATTAAATTAGAATAGATTAATATTGAGAGTAGTATATGTGGGAGTGGTTTAAAGGAGAGATTTTTATTTATTATAAATATCTAAAGGTTTAATCTTTAAACATATTCCTATATTTTTGTATATTTTATTTATTTTTATTTTTAGATTAAGAATAAAAATTTATAATAAAAGATTGTTATTCTAAAAGAGGATAAGAATTTAATCTTCTTATCTGTCAGACGCTATCTTAAATAAATAAAACCAAAATGTTTACAAACAACCTAATTAACTTGGATATTATTAACCTAATGAGTATTATTAGCGATAACACTGCTCTTATTTTAATACATTTTTCAGAAATTGCTGTAATTGTAGGACCTACTGTTTTATATGCTAAAAAGGGTGGAGGTAAAATCTTGCAAGCGTTGCAAGCTGCCGCCGCTGCCTCAACAACAGGTAAAGCAGGTGTTGATGTTTACGAATACTACAAACAAAAAGTTGAAGAGTATAATGCTAAACCAGGTAACGACAGCAACAACTCACAGGTTGACAACAAACCATCTGGAAGTGAGAATAATAGTAATAAACCCACTCCTACTGATGGTGGTAACTATGGAAGTAAAGAGACTTCTAGTAAATAATGAAAAACAATTATAACTATAAACATTCTTTCATATTTGCTTTTGTATTTCAAATGTTAGATTTAAAACTACCTGAGAATGCAGAGCCTATAATTAATTATTCTTTCGCGGTGTTAACTTTATCTATTATTATTCTATTCAACGTTACAAGCGCCTTCTTTAATTTAATGTCTCTTTATTTATTAAATAAATACGATATAAATGAAAAATTTAAAAAATATCCTTTCCTAATTAAATTAATTAGATATTATGAGGGTGGCTCTTTAATCAACATCGGTTTAGATTTGTGTATGTTTTTAATTTGTTTACTAATTATTATTATCAGTAGTGCAACCTTTTTAGGTATTATCTTTCACTTTAGCTAAATTTTATTCATTTTAACCCCCTTCACAAGCTACATGGAAAATCAAACTCTTTGCCATAAGATTAAAACAAAATGCATATGAATAAAATTTTAACCCCCTCGCCTCCGGACCAGAATAAAAATCCAAGCGAAATATTTTATATTATAAAATATAAAATTTTTATTTTAAAAGAGTAGTAGTTTTATTTATAACACACTAATTCTAGCAATCAATCGTAAACGTATAAATGTTTACTTAGAAACTTTAACAGAAACTTTAACAGAGTTAAAGATAACTAATCCTTGATATCAAAACAACAATGACAAAAAAATTAATATGAATAACCTTATTTTATTTCTTTTATATACTATGATGCTTATTTCTTTCTGGTACTGTGTAGGTTATTTTTTATTCTCTTATAATATTAGAATTAAAAAATTAGTTTATAAATATACTTTTATGGATTTATTTTTTATATTTTCTCTTTTATTTCTATTACTTAATCTCTTACAACTATTAATTAATAGTATTTTTGTATTGGATAATCATATAATAGATTACTTTAATACCGTAATAGATACTAGTAGTGTGGGTGGGTCTGAGAGTTTGGATTCAAATGTTTCTAATTCTAGTAGTTCATCCAATAGTAGTAATACAACATCTTCCGTAAAATCAGATGTTTTAAGTAATAATACTTCTTCGAATTCTCCTTCTACTTCTTCAAATAATAGTAATAATAGTAACTCTTCAACTACTGACACTAATAATTCTTCATTAAGTATTTCTTCTAAGATAGTAAATAATGCTGGAAATGCTGCTATTATAGGTGCAAGTATCAGTGCTGGAATGAAAATAGCTCAAAAGAGTCCTACTGTAGCAGGTAAACTGGCTACAGTAGGTAGTACTATTCTAATGGGTGGTGCTGCTATCGGTTTAAAAAATACAGCAGAAAATGTCAGTGCTAACTTAGGTAAACCTAGAAATTTTATAGGTTCTAATTTAGATTTAAATAGTTTATTAGAAACTATGTTCAATTTAACCGGTAATCCTGGTTTAGATATATTAAATGTAATACTAATATTACAAAAAATGCAAATCTATTTAATAATAATAATAATGTATAATTTATTGTTTTTTTTTGTAACTGAGAGTACAATTGAAAACTACTTAAATAAAATTTTTCCTATAAAATTAGTAAATTATATTATAAAATCAATTATCTTATTAAAAAATTTTAATAAATATAATATACCAGCTTTATTTCTTTTATTACTAATATCTAATTTATATACTTATTATTATCTAAACTTTTTTTTTATTAATATTGATGAGATTATAAGATTATACTTTTAAATTTTAGTCCAAAAAATGAAAGATACAAAAATTTTAACCCCTTTTAAGTTACTAACGACAAAAAAATAAATAAAATACCCTTATTTTGTTATTTCACTATATTGTAAAAAGCATAAAAATAAATATTTAGTAATAATAAAATACTCAATTTTATCCTTATTTTTTTTAGTAAGATATAAAGAAAAAAATTTTTTTATGCTGTAATCTTAAAAAAAACTACTATTTAATAAAAGGTTAATATCTAAAAGTCTTATAGGGGGTTAATTAGTTATTTTCTAAATAATCTAGTTTTTATTACTTAATTTAGTAATATACATTCTAATTACTTGTTGGAATGTGTATAATGGTAAAATATATTTAGAAAAGATATAAACTAATGCTAATAAAATAATAAATGAAAATGATAATTGATTTAAAAAGAAAAATGGTATTAATTGTGGCATTATTTAAGTATTTAAAATTTAATGTTCTAAAATAAAAGAACTATCTCTGCTTTTTATAGCAAAATAATAAGTAAATATAATACTATATTATTTTATAAATGAGACATAAAGGGTAACTTAAATTATAAAATAACTAAAAAAAAGTTTTTTTTGAATTTAAGTTAATTAGACCTTATGGCCTATGTAAATTAAATACTTGTGTATTTTAGATTTAAATATTTTAAAATAAATTTTTTTTGTACTTATTAAAAAAAATAATAATAAATTTAATTATAAAATAAAATTATTTAAAGATATATTTATTTATTACGAGTAATCAGATTCGAACTGATGATATCTACTTGGAAGGTAGAGGCTATACCAACTTAACTATACTCGCCGGTTTAAATTTTACTAACTCTTTTAATAACTAAATAGAACTTTAAGAAAGATTATTATAAAAAAATATAATTTATTCATGTGTTTTTTGTTAGAAGTTATTAAATTTTTTTATTTCTTTTACAAATAAAATTTGATCTTCGATATATAAAGGAATATTTAAATTAAATAGTTATTTTTCCTTACAAATTAACACATTCCTATCCTTACTAATAGAAAAAATATAAGAAGAACTATCTTAAAGATAGGCTCATAAATTTTTACTCGTACCCTATGCCTTATTTATGAGCTTCCCAATCTACCAATTTTCTATATTTTCTCCTCTAGAGAAATAAAGATCTTAAAAGATAGGGAATGTGGAAGACCTAACCACCTAAAGGTAAATGATATGGGGGGATGGTTTATATAAATAGATTCTAACTATTAACTGAATTAAAAAAGATATTTTTATTTTTAGTAATATTAAATATATTAGTTAAAAACAAAATTAATTAATAATGATTATTTTCTTTTTTATTTCACTAATATTAACAGATTTATTAGAATACTTACGAAAATTAATACAAATATTAAGAAAAAAACTAAGTATTAGAGAATATTTTTTAAATTTTAATATTAGTCTAAAAACCTGCTAATTTAGGATATTTTGTTTCTAATTTAAAGTATTCAATGATTTCATTTCCTAAAAACACGGACAATAAATTAAAAGATAAATTACCTATTACTAATAACAGAATTATATGGTATAAAGCAGATTCTTCTAATAAAGTTAATGAATTTAGATAATCATATAAAAATTCTAACTTAAAATTAGAACAAATAAAATTTGTAATTCTTTCAGAAAGTTAACTAAAAAGGCTAGATAAGTATGCAATTATATAATTTATTGATTTAATAATTTTGGTTTTGTTTTGTTTGTTATATTAGAAGAGATATAAATATATTTTTAAAATATATTATTTCTTTTTATTTGCTAAAGACTATCTCTTAATTCTAGGATATAAAAAAAGTTCTTTAAATTTTATATTTTATTTTATTTTAACTTTATTTCTTTTTAAATATTATTTAGTTATTATCTTGTATAGTGAAATAAATAGAAAATGGTATTATTTTTTAAGAGGAAAGATTAGAAAGCCTTATACCTTTAGGTTTTATTTTAAAGTTTATAAGTAGTGGAGGGGGTTTAATAAATATCTTTTTAATCCCATATTTTTTATAAGTCCTGTCTAGTTCTTAATTAGCCTTTCCTACTTTTTAATTTCCTAGGTCGTAGCTTTTAAGTAATAGGCAACTTGTCTGCCAACATCGAATGGTCCGTAGACAGGCGAGTAAGCCAAATAAAAAATATTAGCCAAAGAAATTTATTTTTTTTTTATATAATTTACTATTAAATATACTAGTTAATATATTTATTTTAAAGTATAAATTAAATATTAAAATTTTGTAATATCTGGCCTACGGAAAGAAGAATTTATGAATTTTTATTATTTAAAGAAGGAAAAGATAAAACTAAGATAATAGAAGCCAGATAAATAATAACTAATCTAAATTCACTTAACATTGAAACATCAATTAAAATAGGAGCGAAAACTACAAATAATAAAGATAATAAACCTAATGTTATATAAAGAGCATAAGTTGTTACTATTCCAGTATCTAATTTAGCAATATTATTTCCTGTGTTAGTAAAGGCAGTAGATAAACCATAAGGTCCTAAGAATTCAATGGCTCCTCTATCTAATTCTTTAGATATAGTATAACCTAATAGTAATCCTTTAGATATAAAATAATGATTATAAATTACATCAAAATAATATTTTCCATTTAAGAAACCATAAATTTTTCTACTTATAGTATTATCAGTTAATTGATTAATAAATTCAGGGTTATTATGATATAAATATATAGCTAAAACTGAACCAATTAAACTTAAAATAACTGGTAATAATTTAATAATAAGATTTAAAGAGAATTCTGCTTCAATAATAGAAATATTATTAGGATGAATAAATAAAGAATTCCCAAAGAAATCAGAACCTACCCCTACAAATAAATCAGAGAAAACAAAACCAAATAAAATACTAAATAAAGCTAAAATAAATAATGGTATAATAATAGCTAAATTTGATTCATGAGAATGTAAATAATTAAATTTAGGTCCATTGGGTACAGTTAAGAATACTAAACTTATTAATCTAAAACTATAAAAGGCTGTTATACCTGCTGTTATTGTTCCTAAAATATAAGCATAAAATCCACTAAAAGTATATTGACCAAAAGCTAATTCAAGTATTAAATCTTTACTATAGAAACCTGTAAGGAAGGGAGTAGCTAATAAACTAAGAGATCCTACTAACATTACAGAATAAGTAAATGGTAAAAATTTAATTAAACCACCCATTTTTCTTATATCTTGTTGATCAGCAAAAGAATGAATTACAGCACCTGCCCCTAAGAATAATAAAGCTTTAAAGAAAGCATGATTTACAGTATGCATTAAAGCAACATTATATTGACTTAACCCTACTGCCATTACCATATATCCTAATTGACTTATAGTACTGAAAGCGATTATTCTTTTTAAATCATTTTGAACTAAACCACTTGTGGCTGCAAAAAATGCTGTTGTTGCTCCTATTAAAGTTATTATTAATAAAGCAGTAGAACTAAATTCTAAAATAGGTGAGGATCTTAATAATAAATAGATACCTGCTGTAACTAGTGTAGCAGCATGAAGTAAAGCACTTACTGGAGTTGGTGCTTCCATTGAACCAGGTAACCAAGAATGAAAGGGTATATTAGCAGATTTAGCCATAGCACCCATAAATAATAATAATGATATTATTGTTATAGCTGTTTCATTCATATAAGGAGATAAACTAAAAATTGTTGAATAATTTAAAGAACCAAATAATGAAAAAATAGCAAAGAATCCTATACTCATTCCCATATCACCTACTCTATTCATTGTAAAAGCTAAAATAGATGCTTTATTTGCTTGAATTCTAGTAAAATAGAAATTAATTAATAAATATGATACTACACCTATAGATTCCCAACCTATAAACATTACAAAATAATTTCCTCCACTTATTAAAACTAACATTCCTGCAGTGAAAGCTGATAAATAAGACATAAATCTTTGAACATGAGGATCTTCAGACATATAAGAAATACTATAAATATGAATTAAACTTGAACAATATAACACAGCTAAACCTAAAGAGACTGTTAATTGATCAAAATAAAATTCCCAGGATATAGACATTATTTCTGAATCGATCCAACTACCTAAATTAATAGAAACAGGTGAACCGCAAAGACCTACTTCATAGAAAGCAACAGTCATTAATACTGAAGATAAAATTAAACAAGTACATGTTATAAAAAGAGATCCTGTAATACCTACTTTTCTACCCATAAAACCTGAAACAATAGAACCTAATAAAGGTAAAATAATAATTGAAAGATACATTATGTTCTTAAAGAAATAGTTCCTCTTAATCTATAATAAGCAACAAGAATACTTAAACCTATTACAGATTCTGCACCTGCAATAGATATAATATATATACTAAAAGTTTGTCCTACATTATCATCAAAACTATAAGATGATATTAATACTAATAAAGTTACTGCTAGTAACATTATTTCTATGGCTATTATCATTAGAATTATATTTTTTCTATTTAATATAAACCCTAAGATACCAATTAAAAATAAAAATAATGAAAGATTCATAGTTATGTATTTGTTAAATTCTTTTTAGAAACGGGTAATAAATGAAATTAAATTTGGCCTAAAAAAAATAAGAATACTTTAATTTTCAGTTAATCTATAGTTTGTTTTTAAAGATCTTTAGAAATTTATTATATTTTTGTTAGATGTTTTTATTTTGGATTTTACTTTTATATTGAGAGTTAAGATTCTAAAATTAGAAGAAGTTATATATTTTAAAACTCTAAGATAAGAGGAATTTATATATTTTAAGACTCTAATATAAGAGTAATTTAAAATAAAAAGGTTTAAACTTATTTTTTGTTTTTAATAAAATAAAGGGGTTAGAATTTTTTATAATATTTATATTCATAATTTTAAAGATAATTATATTTTTTTTATATTTATACTTTTTATTTGAGGATAAAGAAATATTATATAAATTATTTTTTTGTTTTATTTTTAACTTTAAATTAAAAATAATTGTGTAAGAGGGATACTATAAACTAAGCACCACCCCAGAAATAAACAGCTAAGAATAAGAATAACCATACAACATCTACAAAATGCCAGTAAGCAATAGCAGCTTCAAATCCTTGGTGATGTGATTTAGTTAAATGATAATTTACAATTCTAACAAAACCTACTAAAATAAAGATTGTTCCTACTATAACATGTAAACCATGTAACCCGGTAGAAGCATAAAAGGCTGAACCATATACACCATCTGCCATTGTGAAACCTGCTTCGGAATATTCATAATATTGTAATCCTGTAAATAGTATTGCAAAGATTATTGTTAATAATGTTCCATCTATTGCTGCTTTTCTATTTCCAGCTATTAAAGCATGGTGTCCATAAGTAATAAATGCACCAGAAGAAAGTAATAATATTGTATTTAATAAAGGTATTGCAAAAGGATCTAATGGAGTTATTCCTAATGGAGGCCAAGATCCTCCTATTTCAATAGCAGGAGATAAACTTGAATGGAAGAAAGCCCAAAATACAGATAAGAAAGCAAATACTTCACTAACAATGAAAAGGAAAACTCCAAGCATTAAACCGTTTTTTACTTCTCTTGTATGGCAACCTAATAAAGTTGCTTCACTTATAACATCTCTGAACCATAGAGCCATTCCAGAACTTGTTAATAGAAATCCTAAAGTTAAAACAAGACCACCATTATTAAAACCATGCATATACAATACAGCACCTGTTGTTAAAGTTAATAATGAAAAACTTAATAAAATAGGCCAAGGTGAAGGATCTACTAAATGATAAGGAAAGTATTGAAATTTGATTTTATTATTCATTTTTTTTTATATAATTTTTTGTCATTGATTTTTGTTGATATCAAGGGTTAGTTTTCTTTTTGTTTTTAATACTTATTTTTGTTAAAATATTTACATTTTTAGATCATTTATTAAAGTATAATTATGTATATAAATAAATAAACATTTTAGATAAAAAAACTAAGTATCCAAATACAGAAAGTTTCTAAGTAAACATTTATACGTTTACGATTGATTGCTAGAATTAGTGTTTAATATAAAACTACTACTCTTTTAAATAAAAAGTAAAATATCTATAAATAAATTTCTGATTTTATGTTTAAAATATTATCAGATTTTATGTATAAAATCTATTAACTCTTTACGTAATCATTTTTACTTCATCTTTAATATTTTTTATTTCCTAATAAAAAACCAAATTAAGATAAATTAGTAGTTAAAGGTATAACATTTAAATTTTCTAAAAGTATTTTTATTTTTATTTTTAGGGCTTCTTTCCTCCCCTATCCTACCATTCGGGTCCTCCTGGACATGGTTAGAGCAGGGCGGAATCTTTACCATAAAAAGATTTTTAGGTTCGTATGCTGTATAAAATTTTGAAATTAAAATTTAAATTGATTAAGAACAAGCATATACAAAAGAGAAAATCCTCATATTCATAAAATTTGTGGTTTCTTTTTTATAATTGTATTATGTACATAATTATAAAAAAGAAAATTCTATTTAGAAACCAAATCTAGCCCGAAAAAATTTTGAGACTTAAAGTCTCAAAAAATAAAAAAAGGGTGGGGGGGAGTTAGAGAATATTAAAATAAAAAGAGGTTAAACCTAAGGGAAATATAAAATTAAAAGTGGTTTTTCCTTTTTTATTTTTATTATTCTTTTTTTTTTAATATTATTGCATATTAAATAAACAGATTAATATATAAAAAGTAAGAGCTAAGATAAAAAGATAAACCATTATTAATCTAAAATAAAATTCTATGAAAAATCCTTTATTTTCCATAGAACTCATTTTGTGAATATCATCTATTCAATTTAAAATAAATTCAGGTAAATAAACAGGTTTACTTATTTTTTTTTTTGAAAACATTATAAACAAATATATTGTACAAATGTAATAAAGAATCATAAATAAACTAGAAATAAAACCAAAAATAAAAAATATTTTTACATAAATAATATAATTTAAAAAATAAGAATTTAAAATATTATTATTTCCATTAGATTCTAAATTATCATATAAATAGTTTAAACAGTATAAATTTATCCCTATTATTATAATTTGTCTTATTCAAAAAGGTTTTTTATTTTTTAAAAAAGCAATTATTCCAAAACCACTATTTAAATTATCTTCATTATTTGTATTTGAAGTGACATTCTCAGATACAAGAGAGTTATCTATTGTTAAAGAAATTTTAGGTGGGAAAGTTATATTTTTTATTGCATATAAAATACCTACGATCCACAGAAGGAAAGGAGAACCTAAATTAATAAAAAGTTTTACTACTTTACTTTTCATCTGTGTAAATGGATGAAGATCTATCGGTGAGAAGTTTGTAGGTGTGTGTTTAAAAGCTATATTTGAATATAATTTTACTATACTTTTATAAATAAAGATAGCAGGAATAAAAGAAGCTAAACTAGTCAACTCTGTAGGATAATTTAAATATAAGTCATAAAGAGGAAATATAGTATCTAAACCTGTATTAATTAATTCATTTAAAAATTTAGGATAAAATTTACCTAAAGGTTTAAAAGCTTCTAGTGAATAAAAATTTTGAGCAAAATTAGGAATTATTTTTAAGTTGTTTGTCATTTTTTTTTTTTTTTTTTTATATTAGAAGAGATTTTTTAGTACCATAAAGACTATCTCTTAAAACTTTCACAGTATAAAAAAATATTAATAAACATTTTTTTCCTCCAAACGTATTATTAAATACCAAAAGATATTAAGCCAAATACAATTCTACCACTTAACAGAATTATACTACCTAAGCTAATTAAAAATATTGCTATTTCTACAAACAAATAAATTAATCTAGTTTTTTTATAAAAACTTATAAATTTTACTATTATAGAATATTTAGATACTTTTTCTAATAATAATTTATTTTCCATTAAATATAAAAAAACCTAAATATAATACAATAGTTATAAAACACCACATAGATACAAGAGATAAAATTAAAATAATTAAAGCAAATAAAATAACAGGAGAACTAGAGTCATTTATATTCAGATAAACATTATAATGCGCCAATAACTCTTTTAAATAATTAAGCTCTTTCATTTTTGTTTTTTAATTGGTATAAATAAGAAGATATTTTTTAGTTATATAAAGACTATCTCTTAATTCTTTAGAGGTTTAAAAAAAGTATTTAAATTTTATATTTTATTTTAACTTTTTTTATCTTTAGAAATAATTTTGTTATACTTTTTTAAGTTAAAAGTTTAGTCAAAACACTTCACTGTAGATTCAGCAACATAGCGGAGCATCGGAGGGTAGTATAGGGGGTTTAATTTCTTTTTTTAGAAAATATTTAAAGTTTAAATTTTATATGTATACATATACATCTTGCTCAAGTACGGGACCTATAATCTTTAATTCTCCTACTTTACTTCCGTACGCTTCCGTACCATACCTACTCTCCTCAGTCTTCCCCTAAAAGGGGTAGTGTGTAAGAGGATGGTTCATCCGGCAGCGAAGGTTCCGTAGACAGGAAAGGTTTCATTATTATAGAATATAAAGCTATTTTTTTTAAGATGAATATGCTACTTAAAATTTAATTAGAAATAGATTATTTTTAGAAATTTAATATTTTTTAAATTTAAATTATGAAGCACTATCTACCCATAATAAGAAATCTTGTGTTGATACAGCTTCAATAGCTATAGGCATAAACCCATGCCAAACTCCACAGATTTCTGAACATTGTCCATAGAATGTTCCTGTTCTTTCTATTAAGAAAGAAACTTGATTTAATCTACCAGGAACAGCATCTAATTTTAAACCTAGAGAAGGAACAGCATAAGAATGAATTACATCTGCCCCTGTAACAATTAATCTAATATGGCAATCCACTGGTACTATTAATTTATTATCTACATCTAATAATCTAAATTGACCTAATTCTAAATCAGATTCAGGTAACATATAACTATCAAAATCTATAGCATCTCCACTATCTGTAACAAAATCAGATAATTCATAAGACCAATACCATTGATGACCTACAGCTTTAATTGTTAATGTAGGAGAAATTACTTCATCCATTAAATAAAGTAATCTGAAAGAAGGGAAAGCAATAGCAATTAAAATTAAAGCAGGTGTAATAGTCCAAACTAATTCAACTACAGTACCATGTGTTAAATATTTATGAGCTATTGGATTTTTTTTAGTATTATAATAATAAATTATTGAAAATAAAGCCCAGAAAACTGAAAAACATATTACAATTAAATAGAACCCAATTGTATTATGTAATGTAACAATACCTGTAAATCCTGGAGCAGCACTATCTTGAAAACCTAATTGCCAAGGTTGAGGCGCATCATTAAAGATTGTATTAAAAAGAGAAAGAAATTGTAACATTTTGTTATTTTTTATGATAGTCGATCTTAATTTAATTTTTCCTCTTAGAAATGTATATTTTACAGGACCTTAAATTTACCTTTAAAGTAGGACAGATTCTATCCTATTCATCTTGTATTCGACCTTTCCCAAACCTTCCTTACCTTAGGAAAGGAGGGCTCAGAAAGAGTTGGTGAAATTAAGGAGTTAAAATAAACATCCCTTTTACCATCTCCCCATCCTTAGAGTTAAGGAAAAGGTGGTATGATAGAGCTGAATATTAAAGATTCTTTTATTTTTACATATTTTCTTATACTGATTTAAAATATTAACTACATTTCATTAACTTAAAAAATAAAGAGAAGGAATGTGTAATAAACATAATTCTTTTGAGAATAAAAAGTTCAGTTTCTAAAAATAAATAATAATTAAAAAAAACTAATATCTTAAGATTAATCTAAGTTTTTAAATTCTTATATTACTAAAAATAAAATTCTCTATAAAAATAGGTAATAAAATTTATTTATTTGTAATATAATCTAAGGAATAAAGGATTTGAACCTTTAAGAGATAAACAATATTTCCTAGAATAAGATCCTTACCGGAAGGTACCATAAGGATATAACCTCCTCAGCCTTCTTACATTCAGGCAAGGTGAGATTGGGAAGGAGGAGCCTCATAATAAGCTTAAAATTTTCTCGGATATTTTTTAGTTTTAAAATAATTTAATTTTTTACTCTAATTAAAACAAAAAAAAGAGAAAATTTAATACAATTTTATTTTTGTTTTAGAGATATTGTTTCTTTTTACCAGTTTACCACCCTCCTCCTGATCCTTTGGAAAGGAAGGGTACGTAGCTTACCTAAATAGGCTGACTCATCCGAGGAAGAGCACCCAGAGGCTTCGGACACACAGAAGGAGGAGAGGGCTTAATTCCTTTATGTTCGATTAGGCTTTTTATGCCTTCGAGATATCCGGAAAGATTTAAGTACTAAATTTCTATTAATAATTTATAGAGAATTTTATTTTTATCTATATAAAAATAAATAAACGTACGAGTGCGTAGCCGGTGTCGGAGGAAAGAAGCATAGCAACCGTAGGAAAGCAGAAGCGGGAGGAAAGTAGAAAAAGTTGGAGGAAATAATCGTAGAATAAGAGGAGAAAAAAGGTCATAATCACACAAAAATAAAGTGACCTTTCATATTCACCTGGAAAATAAAATTTATCGCTATACTGCATCCTCCAGCTGCTGCATCTTTAGGCTGCTGTTAGTCCAAGAGTAGTGGGGGGGGGGTTAATTTTTATTTTCCTAAATTTTATAATATTATATACAGGAATTTTAGGACAAAAATTTATTTATTGTTTTCGGCTTCATCTGTCAAGATAGCTCCTTCTGATAAGGTTAAATCGAATAGACTATTTTCTATAATTCCTATTACTGGGATAATTACTAAAAACCAAGAGAAATAGAATGCAGTTGCAATTTGTCCTATTTCAACATAAGGAGAATTAGGGTGTTGAGAACCAATCCACATTAAAATGAAAAAGTCTACAACAAAGAACCAGAAAGCTAATTTCATTGCAGGTCTAAATTGGTTTCCTCTTATTCTAGAAACATCCACTAAAGGTAAAATTAAGAATATAACTAAAGAACCAAACATAGCAACTACCCCTAAAAGTTTATTAGGTATTGATCTTAAAATAGCATAGAATGGTAATAGATACCACTCAGGAACAATAGAAGCAGGAGTAACCATTGGATCAGCAGGAATATAATTATCACTATGACCTAATAAATTAGGATAATAGAACACAATAATAGATAATACTAAAAAGAATGCAAAGAAAGTTACTAAATCTTTAAAGATAAAATAAGGATGCATTGCATATCTATCTCCATTTGATGTTACTCCATTAGGGTTATTTGATCCTTCTGTGTGAAGGGCAATCATGTGGGCTATAGCTAAAGCAGCTAATAAAAAGGGTAATAAATAATGTAAAGAAAAGAATCTATTTAATGTAGCATTACTTACACTGAAACCACCCCAAATTAATTCTACTATATCTTGACCAAATACTGGTATAGCTGATAAAAGATTTGTAATAACTGTAGCACCCCATAATGACATTTGTCCATAAGGTAACACATACCCTAAGAAAGCAATAGCAATCATTAAGATTAAAATAATTACTCCTATTGACCATACTAATACTCTTGGTGATTTATATGAACCGTAATATAATCCTCTAGCTACATGAGAATAAACAAAGATAAAGAAAAAAGAAGCTACATTAGCATGTGTATATCTAACTATCCATCCATTATTTACATCTCTCATTATATGTTCTACGGAATTAAAAGCTAAATCTACATTAGGTTGATAATGCATAGCTAAAAATGCTCCTGTTACTATTTGTATACCTAAACAAAGTGCTAATAAAGAACCAAAGTTCCATAAATATGATATATTAGCAGGTTGAGGAGAATCTACTATGTAAGAATTTACAAATCTAAGCAATACGTGAGTTTTTAATATTCTCATTGTTATTTCTTTTTTAATTATTTTTTATTTTTTTAATTATTTAATTTTTAAAGTTAAATAATTATTTTTTATTTATTGGTTTAGAATAAATAAAGCCTCCCTAGCCTAGCCTAGAGCAAACTAGGAGACCACAGTAGTACGTGGATTTTTAACACAGCTTATAAGCTTATCTAAACAGGAAGGAAGGAAATAATTAATATTTTGATAAAAAATCAAAATTAAATTAAAGTGTAATTTCTATCTTAAAACTTTACTTAAGAATTTAAATTATTATTATAATAATTTTATTTAGCTAACTATAATTTCTTAAGTTAACTTTACTTTTTATTTAATAATTTAAATAAAAAATAGACACTAGAACAATATTTGTTTTTTTATTTAAGCCCAAGAAGATTTGAACTTCTACAGATTCCTCATCAAGAAATTATTCTACCGTTAAATTATAGGCTTTAAATAGTATCTTAGAATTTAATTTATTAAAAAGCAAATAAATGAATTATTTCTTTTATTTGTATAACTAAACTTCTTTTAAAATAAATTTTATTCTTTAACTTTGACTTTCTACTTTTATTAAACTTAAAAAAAATAAACAAAAAATAAAACCCTTATAATTATTCCAAATTTTCGATATCTAGAACAAAAGTTTAAAGGATCCATATTCCTAGGATATTCGTAATAGCGGAAAACCTCACATAATATGAGGACCTCATAAGATTAAAAATACTTTCTATTAGCTCTCGAAGGTACCTAACATTCCCCACCGAACCACACGAGCCAAGGTAAAAGCATGCAAGGCATCCAAGGCAAGCAAGGTAAACAGGAAGGAGCAAAAGGCTTGAACCTAAGTGATGGAGGGGGTTTAATAAACAAATTATTATTTATCTCACTAATAAAAAAAGAAAAATTTATTGTTTATTTGTTTTTTAAGTTTTTTTCTATTCACTAAAAATTAGGATAATATAAATACTAACTATTAAATCTATTTAAAATTTTGTCCTGAAGAGATTGTAATACTAAAGGCACCTCTTTTATTTTTTTTAGTTAATCTAGCAACATCAGAGAAGTTAACTTTACTTTTAGCTAATACTCCTCTTCTAATTGTTTTAACTGTCATTCTAGGTACTACTTTTTGAGTTAATAATCTACCAGCAATTCTAATATTCATTCCTGATAAGAAAGAAGGTAAAATAGTTAAATTTTTATTTTCTAATTTATTAGGGTTTTTAATAATAGCTTTTCTAAATAGTTTTCTAATAATAATTCTAATTTTAATTTTATTAATCATAATTCCTAATAGATTAACTAGAATATTACTATCATTATAAGGATAATGTAATCTAATTAAATCTAATTCTACAGGTTTTTTAAAGAAACGACTTAAAATTAAACAAATTTTTTTAAATTTATTAGGATATAAATTAATTAAACTAATATTAGATAGTTTTCTAAATATTTTTCTTTGTGCTTTTTTAATTTTTTTATATTTGAATTTATTAGAGAATCTAAATTTATTTTGATTATTAAAAAAATTTCTATTCGATTTAGCTCTTTTACTTTTTAAAAGTCTATTAAAGAATTTTTTTCTATTTCTAATTTTAAATTTAAATAAATTAGGAATAAATAAATAATAAAATAATTGAATAATAATTTTATCAGGTGTAATAACAAAAACAGGTTTACTAATTAAACAATACATAGAATAAAAAGAAGTAGATAAAAATTTATAAACATTTTTAATTAATTTATTATTTTTACTTAAAAAATTAAAACCAATTATACTTGAATAAGAAAAAATAGAACCTTTATTTTTCATATTAAAAATAGTCATTGATTTAATATATTGATTAATTATAGGTACTAATTTATTATTATAAACTACAGGTATATTTTTATTTTGAATTGGAATTATAAAATTATTTTTATTTGAATAATTAGATAAATTATTTTTATTCTTTAAATAAGATAATGAAATATTCTGACTATTTTGATTATTACTATTAGATCTTGAAAGTTCAGAAGCTAAATTAATATATTTTAGTAATCTAATTTTTTTTCTTTTTAAACTAATTTTAGAATTTAAAATGTTAATTGCAATTATACTACTTAAAATTATTTCTAATAAATTTAATCCTTTGATTTTTATATTTTTAGAGTTAGATAAATCTGTTCTTGAGAGAATTCCTAAAGATAAACCCTTTACTATTAATTTTTTTATATAGCTTTTTGAGGTAATTTTAGAAATTTTTGTAGAAGAAGGATGTAGTAAAGAATTTAGTAATTTTATTTTATCTACACCATTTTTTCCATTTAATTGGAATACAAACTCTGATTTATCTCCGCCTACTTCTGTCGACCCTACAGAAAGGATAGGACTAGGAGAAATTAATTTTTTCCAAAGTCGAGTATTAATTAATTTTTGTAACAGATTATCAGAATCTTTAATTAAATCATTTTTAGAATTAACTATACTATTCTTAATTATGATTTTTTGGGATAAAGCTAAAGAAGAAAAATTTTCTTTATAATTATTTTCAGAATTTAATCCTAAATTTAAAGATTTATTACTTTTTAAGTCAGAATTTAAATTAGAGAAATTAGATATAAGTTGAAGTTTCTGTATTTTTCTATTTTTTTGTAATAAATTACTTTTTTTAGGATTTGAAAGGAAAGATGATTCCGAAGGAAGGCTTCGTAAATTAATATCTAAATTTAAATTGTTTTTATTTGATTTCTTCTGTCCTAGATTCTTAATGCTTTGATTAGAATCCGTAATATTAATATATTTATTTAAAACTTTTAATAAAGTAGATAGTTTTGTATTAAATGTATTTTCTTTTTCCATAGAGAATCTGTTATTATTTAAAGTTTCGATATTTGTTGTTTGTTTCTGTTGGTTTTTTAAATGTAAAATTAAATCTTTATTATTATTATTATTTATATAATTATTTAAATGAAAATTATATATATTTAAGCCTTTTAAATAAAGTCCTAATACATTACTTAATTTTATAATTTTACTATTAGTTTTTTTATTTAAATTACTATTAGCATTTAAATTTTCCATATTATATTTATTTAACATTCTATCTTTTGTTGTTTTTTTTAAAATAGGATCTCCAAATAAAGGTAATATTTTAGTAGAGAAATGTGTATTTTCTGAGTTATTCATTGTTTTTATTTTTTTGTTGTTATTTTATTTTTAGTATATTTTAAGGTGTCAATGGGATTAAATGAAGTGAACAATTTTCTCAATTGTTACTATAGATTACTTTACTCCATTTAATATATTTTAAATTCCAGTTATATCTAATGGTATACATACGTTCCATTGTCTATTCGATATAGTGTTTAATAAGGGATACTATTATAAAAATTTAAAATACAAATTTAAGCTAAAAATACTAATTCGTACCCGAAGGAGAACAGTATTACTAAAGATTTTTGTAATATTTATTTAGTTTAGGTAAGTAAATTTTATTAATTAATAATTAATGATTATCTATCATTAGTATCCTTATTTTTATTAATATTACTTTTTAGCTTCTTTTAAATAAAAAATAAAAAAAAGTAAAAAGATTATAAATAAAAATGCCTTACTCCTTTCTCTCCAACCTTAGCCCTTCCGGTCTTTGGCATAGCGACGTAGCCGCAGCCGGAGGATGCCGCGTAGCCACGTAGCCACCTACTATACGAAAGATATAAATATTTCGACTGCTTCTACGCTAAAAAGGTGAGGGAGGGGGTTAAAATATTCTCTTAATTTTAGCTCTACCTCACAACTGATCCTTCCTGTCTCATTCAATAAGAGTCGAAGGCTTATTGGAGGTTTCTAGAACTAGAATAAAAGGTATGGACAAATAAGTAAAGTGCTAGGCTTAAGTTTAGTATCTTTTTAGAAAGGAACTAAATCGAAGGATACTAAAATACTTGGAATTAAAATAATAAAAGCAACACAAACAGGTAAAAGATTTAACCAACAAAGTTCTATTAATTGATCATATCTTAATCTAGGTAAAGTAGCTCGGAACCATACAAAGAAAAAACAGAAAATACATGTTTTTAAACCTAATATTATAGATTGAAGATTAATTATTGAATTATTTACAAATACTTCAGGTAAATTATATCCACCTAAAAATAAAATAGCAGTAATACAACTAAATAAAACTATTGAAGAATATTCACCTAAAAAGAAATAAACAAAAGGAACACTTGAATGCTCTGTAAAGAAACCAGCTACTAATTCAGATTCGGCTTCTTGAAGATCAAAAGGAGTTCTAGAAGTTTCAGCTAAAATAGCTATAAAGTAAAAAATAAATACTGGTAATAATGGTATAATAAACCAAACAGATTGTTGAATTTCTATTATAGTATTATAATTTAAAGATCCTGTTAATAAGATTATTATTAAGATTGCAGAACTTAAAATTAATTCATAAGAAATCATTGCTGCAGTAGATCGTAATGATCCTAAAAAAGCATATTTAGAATTAGCTGACCAACCTGCTAATAATACTCCATATACTCCTAAAGAGGATAAAGCTAAAGTATATAAAATTCCTAATGAAAAATCAGATAAAGCTAAACCTTGACCAAAAGGTATTATACCCCAACCTAATAAACTAAAGATTAAAGTAGATATTGGAGCTAAAAAAAATAAAACTTTATTAGATTGAGAGGGTATTATTGTCTCCTTAAGAATTAATTTTAAAGCATCAGCAAAAGGTTGTAATAGACCATAATATCCTACAATATTGGGACCTACTCTTCGTTGGTGGGCAGCTAATTGTTTTCTTTCTATAATAGTCATAAAAGCAACACTTAATAGCACAGGTAAAACTATACATAATACATCTATTAAATTAAGTAATATATTTATTATTGTTATTGTTAAATTATTATTCATTTTTATGTGTGTGTGGTTTTTAATCATATTTATTTGTATATAAAGATTAATCTTTTTATCCTAATATAATTTACATAATTAATTGTGGTAAAATTTTTTATCTCGTTGCAACGAACCTTTAACCAAACCCTTAACTCTTTTTAAAGTTTACCTTACATCAGGCAGCAAAATTATTATGGAATGCTATAACGCTAGGCTGAATGTAGAGGGAAAAAGGAGAAAAGTAAAAGTATGTAATATCCAAAAAGTAATAGGAATATGACTAATCTTTATATAATTAATATAAATATATTAAAAACTATAAAATATTTTTATTTTACAGCAAGGAATAAAAAACTCCTAAAATTTATATGTTAAGGCCTTAGGTTTTATTTGTAATCATGTTTATTTAGTACTTAAATGTATTGGCTCAATTTTAGGTACATAAAAGTAAAAGTATTATTTATCATTTTATAAGCTTTTCAATTATTTAGAAAAATAGAAGAAAAGTATTTTAGCTCTACCTTCAGCACTGAAGGCCTCTTATCTTTAGGAAAGGTAGAGAAGGCCTCTTATCTTTAGGAAAGGTAGAGAAGGTAGAGAAGGAAAGAGGAGAAAATTATGATTAGAAAAACGAGGCTATTATATTAAATAAAATAAGAATTAAATTTGTGTACTTATATTATTCTTTTTTAGTTTTTACTTACTAGAATTTGACATATAGAAAAATAAAGTAAGAAATAAAAGAATATTTAGTTTTAATTTTATTTTTTTAATAAAGTGTTAATTAAGAATAAAGTGAAATTAGTTCTTTTTTAGAAATTTATATAAATAGATATAAATATAAATAGTTTTATAATATTTAAATTTTCTTTCTTTATTAAAGGAAATAATAGAAAGTACACTTTGACAAATATTTGTTGCCTTTTCAAAAGGCATACTTACACTGTGGGAAGGAAGGTTATGGTTAGATATAATTAAAATTTTACTAATTAGTTCTTATATTATGTCTCATATATTAATATAATTATTAAAAGAAATATTATACAAATTATATCTAAACTAATTAATTAAAGTATTATAAGATAAGAGTTAAAGAATATTTAGTTTATAAATATATTTTTTGTTATTGAGAATTTGAAAATCTAGAGACTTTTTTAATTAATGCTATTTGGAAAGAAATAATTTGTATTTTATTATTTTATTACTAAACTTCTTTTAATTATTATCTAATGCAAGTTTAGATGTAGCATTCCACGATACTTTAAATTTAACAAGCAATATTCTTATTGCAGGTCAAATATTTATATTTATATTTAATAGCTTAGTTTATTTTTAGATAATTTTAGTTTATTTTGTCATATTTTTTATTTATATACGGTTATTTATTTATAAACTGTTATTTCTGTTATTTCTGTTATTTCTGTTATTTGTTTTTAATATGGGTCCTTCCCTTGTCTCCGTAAATATCTTTATTTCTTTTTAACTCTACATAAAGAATGAGGTTAGTTAAATATAACAGTGTAAACTAATAATCTTAAATCTTCTAAGTTCTCTAGTTTGTATAATTATGAAATAAAATCTCAAGAGTGAGGTGACTCGAACACCTACCAGTGATTTTGGAGATCGCCATACTAACCATTTATACTACACTCTTTTGTTTGTATCCTTTTTTTTATAATAGTAAAACATTAGAATTTTAAATATTTAATTTTGTTTTCTATATTGTATATCATGTTAATAATAGGTCTTTATCCTTCTTTAAAACCTTAGATTTTTAAAGTAAAGATATTTCCTAAATTTTATAATGATTTAATGACCGTAAGACTAAAAAGATTTGTATTTAAATATTTTTATATCTAAAAGAAATTTTTAAGTACAAACAAACAACAACAAACAAATAATTATTTACTTTTCTTTGTTGTTTTTAATTTATTTTATAAATATATAGATTATTTCTTTTAATAAAATAAAATAATAGTTTTCTACTTTTCCTTTTTCAAAAAAAGGACTTTACCTTCTCTTTCATAGTTTTTTAATCTGTCCTTCGAGACATTAGCTGTAAAAAGGGGAGTTTTAGGAAATAAACTTAAAATTTGAGGAATAGGGATGTAAATAAAGATCTCTTCATATATTCTCTTCTGGATTCGAACCAAAATTAACACTTTAGAAGAATGCAGTTCTACCATTGAACTAAGAGAACTTAAACTAATAAAGAAAAAATATAATATAATTATTGTTTGTACTAAAAATTTTAAAGTGTTTTATTACATAGAACAGAATTAGTTTTATTTTAGGGTGAGATATTACCTTCTTTTAGATATTAACTATTACCATAGATTTGTAATGGCAGATTCTAGTCTTGTGGTCTTTTCACCTCCCTAGGAGGGATAGGAAAGTTAGATATAGAATGCTAGCTTACGTTTGTATATATTTATTAATTCTAAATTTAAAATAAAAATATTTTTTTTTTAGAGTTAAGAAGGAATTGAACCCTAAAAGAAAGACTTTGCAGGTCTACTACAGAACCATCTGTAAACTTAACCCTTTACTTTTTAGTTATATTTTATTATTTTTTTTATTAATGGAAAAATAAATTATATTAATTTGTTATTTTTTATTTTCTTTTAAAAAATTTAATTTAAAATGGTATTTAATCTAAAATGATCTTTATTTCTCCTCCGTCATGTCTCCGTTACGAGGTCCTGACCTTCTGGGTGTATAGGACTCTCCCTTCCCTGGCTGGTGCTACGCTCATCCGGCCTGGCTCGAATTGAAACCAAAATATTTAATTTAAGTAAACTTTTCTTTTAAAAGAGTAGTAGTTTTATTTATAACACACTAATTCTAGCAATCAATCGTAAACGTATAAATGTTTACTTAGAAACTTTCTGTCTTTAAACCTTATGTATAAATTTATTCTAAAAATGTAAATATTTTAACAAAAATAAGTATTAAAAACAAAAAGAAAACTAACCCTTGATATCAACAAAAATCAATGACAAAAAATTATATAAAATGAAAAATATAAAATTAAAAATACTTAGATTATTAAAAACAGTAACTTCCTACCTAGATAAAAAGTTTAAATTTTTAAAAAATAAACATCTTAAACTAACTAAAACCACTGTAAAAGACATTTTTTCTTTTCATTCCAATCTGAGCATTAATTTAAATCTAAAACACTCTATATCTTCCCTCTTTTCCGCAAGAGTTCCCAAAGCCCCAGGATCCCTACAGAAATGGGTAAATGGTAAGGACACCTCTGACCTTGTACCAGTACTTCGTAAAGGTTGGGTATCTACACAGGTAAATTCTTTATTTGCGATGTCTCTTATAAAAAAAACTTTAATTCTTAATTTTATTAGAAGATATTATAATCTTATATGTAATTCTTATTTTTTTAGTTATTTCTTTTTATTAGCTCTAATTTTATTTTATGTTAAATTTTATTCTTCTGTAGTTGAGGTTTTTATGCTATTATATTCTTTTTTTTTAAGTTTTATATTGTATACTTTTATAGAGAAAATAGATATTTTAAGAAAATTAACTGATTCTAAAGGTTTAAAAGGATTTTTAATTAATTTTTTTATTGATTATTTAAGTTTTTATTTCATTTTCTTCTTTTTAATAATAAGTACCATAACTTTTATTTTATTATGAATATCTTAGAAATTAAGTATGGGAAACACTATAATTGAATGTTTAGAAGAATTTTCAAACTATTATAATAAAAATGAAGATATAAATAAAAATTTTATTTTATTATTAATATTTAATAATGGATTTAAAAATATTAATTATGTAAGTAATATATCAAAGGATTGTATATCTAAAAGATTTGATAGTTTAAGCAATAGAGGACTAAATAGAGAAATAAATATAAATAATTTGGATAAATATAGTAATAAGCTAAATATTTATAAAAGTTTCTTTTTTTATACCCTAGCATTTCTTTATTTAAAGTTTTGTTTGAAATAAAGAGAATCTCAAAAATAAAAAAAAAATAAAAATAACTAAAACCATTATAAAAAAACTTTTATCTCCTGTGCCGTTCCTGTCAAAGAGGTAGGGCCTACTTTTATTATTAGAGCAAGGGCTATTCGGTTCTTTGGCGTAGCGGCGTAGCCGCAGCCGGAGGATGCAGCATACCCTTTTCCTCTTTAAAATATACTTTTCTCTTTTCCTCTATATTATAAAATTTAAATATTAATATTTCCGAAAGTGCCGATCATCGTGTAACTTTTGCTTTTAATATTTAAATTTTATCTTTAATTTCTTTATTAAAATTTTTTTACATAATGTGGTAGTTCTTTAACTTCCTTATCTTTAGTCAGTAGATATGAGATAAATACTAAATTACCTAAATTTAAAAAATAAGAAAATATTATGAAAGAAGTTATATTTTCTTTATCATATTAGAAGGATGGATGTGTGTTATTTTCTTATTAGTAATATTTTCTGGAAGTTAAAATTCCAATTTTTAAAAATTAAAGAAAACAAATAATAAAGAACAAGAAAAAGTATAAAAATTAATATACTCAAGAATAATAACAAAATTATAATTTGTATTATGAAGTAATACAATAAAGTGACTTAATAATTTATTCTCTATAAAAATAGAAGAATTTCAAATCATAATAAATAAATTATATATATTTAAATAAAAAAGACTAAGAATATTAATAATAATTTGTTTTTATTAGTATTAAAATATTATTAAAACTGCATAATAAATATTTTAAAGGTATAAACCCCCTTGGCAGGAAAGGAGGAAAAAATAAAATATATTTATTTTTTTAAAAGAATAGAGTTAAGATATCTTACACTGGGATTTAAATAAAAAATTTAAATTGAGTAAGGTTCTAGGTTAATTAGGGTGTATCTTTAAGAACAAAATTAATTTTGTGGTTAAATTTGATTAGAATATTTTAAACTCTTTTTTTTAATAATCCTTTTAATTTCTTCTTTAATTTTATTTTTACTTTTTTGAATAAAAAAATAAAAAATAAAATTATTTTAACACTTAAGTATTGTTTATATATATTAAGAAAAAAGTTCTTTAAAACTATAACTCCTGCATCTTTACCTATGATTTTTAGATAAAATTCAGTAAATTATAACTAATTTTTTACGTAAATAAAAAAATTTCTTTTTTTTTTTTAGGCCTACGGGAAAAATAGTTATTTTTAAAACTAAATTAGTCCTATAGATAATTTCTAACTCTCATTTTTCTTTATGGGCTGCCTGCGGGTATAGCCCCCCCCCACTCCGTCCGACCCACACCATCCATCCGACCTAAACCTTGTGCATAGCGGTGTAGCAGCCAGCCTTTTAGGTTGAAGCTAAGCATCGGATCAGTAGCCAGCCCTTTTAGTTTCGGAAGGGTTGGGAGGTGAGTCTAGAAAAAGTGTCTTATAATTAAATTATTTATTTATAAAATATAACCCATTTCTTTAAAAAGACTAAACCCTCTTTCTTTAAATAAAAGAAGCCTTTACCTTACCCCTTCTTACGAATCCTTCTGAAGTAGGTAAATAAGAAGGATAAAGGATAGGGATGGTCATAAAAAATACACCTCCATATACCTTGTAGGCAAAATTTGAACTTAATTTGAAAGTATTAAATTTCAATTATAACTAAAAAAAATAGTTGTAGAATCTTTAATATGTCGAAAAATATAAGCATACAAAGCTTATTTTTGGCCTACGGCTTCATCCTAAGGCAGGCTCCTAAGGCACAATTTTTTTTTTCCGATGGAATAATACATTTTTTATTATTTGTTGATTTAGAGCTTTGTACTTTTTTAAAATATCACAGATTTAAAGGCTAACAGAGCCCAGATGTTTAACCTAAATATCTGTTATATAACTAATACTACAGATAAAAAAAATAACTCTTAAAAAGTAGGGTAATAGCATCTTTTCTCCAGCCTCCAGGTCCTGCCTTCTCCTTCTATCCTTTCCTAATTTTAAGTATACCTTCGGAAGGTAGGTACTGAAGGGTTCTAAGGTCAGCAAAATAATGTAAAAGTTATAAGGTAAAGGGTTGGACACAATTTCCTAGCTTCATTTAATCTTAAAGAATAAATTGATTTTATATTTTAATATTTTTTGATCTACGAAATGATTTTTAATATAAAAGAGGATAAGAAATGATTTTTTTAAGTATTTTAATATTAATAGTGGCTAAGGCCCTAATTTCAAACAACAATTTATCACCAGTATTATTTCCTAGAATTACAGCTATAATATTTATTTATGCCGGAGTATTATCTTTAAATACTTTTTATATTCAGTCAATTGGATCAGGTATAGGAATATATAGCGGTTTATTCCACATCACTTCTTTTTCTCAATTCATAGAGTTATTTATCTATATAATAGGATCTTTAATTTTAATAGCTTGGCCTATTTTATCAGAAAAAACAATAGGTTCTACAGTATCTTCTACTTCTTCCATAGAAAACCTTACAAGTAATAAACTTTTATTATTAGATTTTTATAAAAGTAATTATTTCGCAGAATATTCTTTAATAATCATTTTTAGTAGTTTAGGAGCTTCTTTATTAATTTCTTCCTCTGATTTAATTTCTATTTATTTAAGTATAGAATTACAATCTTTTGGAGTATATATTTTAGCTACTTTATTTAGAGATTCTGAATCAGCAACCTCTGCAGGATTAAAATATTTTTTATTAGGTGGTTTATCTTCTTGTATCATTCTATTAGGATGTGGATTAATTTATTCTTATACAGGGTTAACAAATTTAGATTCCATATATAGTTTAATTTCAGTATCAGAATTTAATAATATTATACAAGGTTTAAGTTTAGGTTTAACATTAATATTTATAGGATTTTTATTTAAAATAGCTGCTGCCCCTTTACATAATTGGTCACCAGATGTTTATGATGATAGTCCCACAATAGTAACTACTTGGTTAACTATTATGCCAAAAATATCAATATTAATCTTATTATTAGAAATCTATACTCAAATAGGAAGCAATATTTATAATACAATAAATATAACAAATTTAAATTTAGAAGTAGAATATTTAAATAGTCTTTATCCTTTATTTAAAGATTTAAATACTACAATAATAATAAAAAATTTATTATTAATAAGTTCATTATTATCTTTATTAATAGGAACAATAGTAGGATTAGCTCAAACAAAAATAAAAAGACTATTAGCATATAGTACCATTTCTCATATAGGATTTATTTTATTAGCTTTAGCTATAAATACCGAACAATCTATAGATTCTTTCATATTCTATATAATTCAATATACAATTACAAATTTAAATATTTTTTTAATAATTTTAGGTTTAAGTTATATAATAAAAAATTCTAAACTTCATTATAATAATTCTTTCCCTGTAATACAATCTGTAAAAGATATTAAATTTATTTCAGAATTTAAAGGTCAATTTTTCTCTAATCCTTTACTTAGTTTAAGTTTATCTATTTGTTTATTTTCTATGGCTGGAATGCCTCCTTTAATTGGTTTCTTTTCAAAACAATTTGTTTTATATTCAGCAATGCAAAGTGGATATTATTTTATCGCTGTTGTAGCTATATTAGTTAGTGTAGTTAGTGCTTCTTATTATTTAAAAATTATTAGAGTTCTTCATACTTCAATAGAAAACCCTGAATTAGAATTAAATACAAACTCTCAAAGTTCTGTTTATTTACCTAATGATGTTAATATTTCAAATATTTCTAATTCTAATAATTTATCTGTTAAAAATGTTAATTTATTAACGAATTTCCATAGTTTCCTAATTTCTAGTTTAACTTTATCTATTTTATTATTTATTTTAAAACCTTCTATAATCTTAAATATTACTCAAGTATTATCTTTATCTTTATTTAATTTTTAAAATATGAATAATTTATTAATGTTATTTATTTTTGTTCCTATTTTAGCTTTTGCTTTACTTGGTTTAAATGTTTTATTAGCTACTCATAAACCAGATGAATCTAAAGTTTCTGCTTATGAATGTGGATTCTCTGTAATCTACGGTCAAACTAGATCTACTTTCCAAATTCATTTTTATACTGTAGCTATTTTATTCTTAATTTTTGATCTTGAAATTTTATTATTATTCCCTTTAGCAGTAACTCTGTATCAAGTAAGTACTTTTGGATTTTCAATTGGTATTGTTTTCTTTATTGTTTTAACAATAGGATTTGTATTAGAAATTGGTTCTGGAGCTATATCTTTAACTAATTTCGATCAACCAAACCAAAAATAATAATTAAATTTAATAAGAAATATAAATTTAACCCCCTCCCACAACCTATCCTACCTTTAGGTTGATGATAAGAATCGGATGCTACATATTTCCACTTATAACCTTAACCTCTCGGCCTTACAATTATAATTACCTATCATTATTTAAAAAAACATTTTTAAACTTAAAAGAAATAATCATTTAAAAGTAGAAAATAAAAACAATTCTCATTAAAAAATAAGTTATAATTTATTTAGTTTAATTTTATTTTTGTTTTATTTATGCATATTTTTATAAAAAAGCCTCGGTTGCTTAGTGGTCAAAGCGCTATTCTGAAGATATAGATATGGGAGTTCAATTCTCTCCCGGGGCAAACACAAGTTAAAATATAATAAACACAAGTTAAAATATAATAAATATAAATTATAAATTATATTATAAAAAATACCAAGAAATAAACTCAAATAGCCGGAATAGTTTAATTGGTAAAACGAATTCCTTGTAAGATTTAAATATTGGTTCAATTCCAGTTTTCGGCAAAAAAAGTTTTTAAGTAAAAAAAAAATAAAGTAACAAAATCATATATATAAATTTGTCCTACGATTCTAAAAACTAAAATAATATTTTTAGGCCATCCTCTCCGTAGGTCCAGGCAGGGCAAGAATAACTTTTTTTATTGAGTTGTTACTTTATTTTTTTATAAATCTTGTTATATATGTAATTGTATTATATTTAGTCTAAAATAAGACTTTTATTAGAAAAAGTTTATAAGTATCTTTATAAAATGAAAATAAGATAAATTTTTTTAAATTTCCCTTCCTTGCTACGCTGCTACGCTCTTGTATAAATAGAAGTATCTTTCTTAAATTCTTTTCCTTCATTGTAGATTAGTTTTTTTAAAGTCTATTTAAAAATAAATCTGAGCTTAAACAAAAAAAAAATACGAAAACAAAAATTTATATGATTTAATTTATAATTTATATTTATATTTGTATTATATTTAAAAGAGAAGAGCCTTAGTTTATCTGATGTAAAAAAAATAAAATATCTCTATATAAATATATTAAGGGCAGGTGATCCGATTGGTAATGGTGGTTCTCTGTAAAAGAATTGGTTAAATGTCCGTAAAAGGTTCGATTCCTTTACTGCTCAAATAAAAACAAATTAAGGCTCAGTCTTCCTGCTCTAAAGGAAAAGGAGTAGAAGAAAAATTTATTTCACTTCTTTTAAATTTAGCCCTTTAAGATTCTAGGACAAAATTTAAATAAAATTATCTTTTTTTAAAGACTTTAGCATAATGGTTAATGCAGTTCGCTCATAATGGATATTATAAGGGTTCGAATCCCTTAGGTCTTAAAATAAAACTTAACTATAATAAAAAAATAAATTTAAAGTACTCTAGAAATTTCTAACACTATTAATTTATATAATATTTTAGTTTTTGTAGTCTCCTACTTCGTATCCGAAAATCCTTCGAAAAAAAAAAATTCAGTATATTTTAATACTTTTTTAAAAGAATGAAAAAAAAATTATTGCTACAAAAAATTAAATTCTTTGTAATTGATAGCTTATTAAAGTTACTTTAAATTTTACTCTTTCTTATCCAACCTTATCCGACTGCCCTTAGGTTTGATTAACCTAGTTAAGTAACTTAAATGAAAAGGGAGGCTAAGGTAGTCAGTAATTGTTAGGAAAGTAGCAGGTTTCCTGAAGCCTAGGGATTGTAAGTATACGTAAGAGTCTGTAGCATTTGGTTAAAAAAGTAAAATTTTATTTACAAAATATAAATTAAAAAAAACAACAAATAAGGGCATTTGGTCGAGTCTGGTTTATGGCCCTCGTCTTGAAAACGAGTACTTCTTTGAAGTCGTGAGTTCAAATCTCACAGTGCCCGTTAAATTATTATAAATATCAAATATAAATATTTATTTAAAAAATCTAAATATAAAATAATATTAAAAAAATAAAAAATAATTATAAAATAATATTAAATAAATAAAGAATAATTATAAAATAATATTAAATAATATTAAATAAATAAAAATAATTTTGTATATAAAATAATTAATATAAAAGAGATATTAAATATTGCATTAAGCAAATAAAATACAACAATTAAAAATTGTTTAAATCTTAGGACGAATTTAATTTTGGTTCCGATTGAACGTTTTTCAGTAGTTTTAAGACATGCAAATCATTGTTCTAAAAATTTATACCCAATTAATTTTATTTCTAATAAAATCAAAAAAGTCTAAATCTAGGAATAAGGTGTAAAGGTGAGTAATGATAAATTAGATACCTTATAGACTCTCTAAATGGGGGATAAATATTACTCTATTATAATTCTCCATCTTAAGTTTTAACTAAAGATGTGATTTAATAATTGCTTTATTAATTTGAAAAATAATGAGGTTCTTTCTAGTTTAACACAAAAATAAACTTTTATAATTACAAAATTATATTAAAGAAAGTGAAAATATTGATAAAATAGCTATTTTATTAAAGAAAGGAATTTTTCTGCTATAAGATTCGATTTATTTTGTTTAGGTAGTTGGTAGGGTAAAGGCCTACCAAGCCCACGATCAATAGCCAAGTTTGACAGAACAAATGGCCACATTGGGAATGAAAAGCCCCAAGTAGTTTTAACTACCAGCAGTCGAGAATATTAGTCAATGCTCGAAAGAGTGAACTAGCTAACTGAAATCACATGACTCATTCTTATAGGTGGTGAATGTGATAAGGTGTAGGGAAAAAAATGATATTACCTCACTAAAAGTGTTGTCCAAATCTGGTGCCAGAAGACTCGGTAAGACCAGAAACGCAAACGTTAGTCATCTTAATCAGGCGTAAAGGGTATGTAGGCAGCTTTGAAAATTTTAATTTTAATAATTTTTGTTCTAAAATGATTAGCTCTATTTATTAAATTAAATAGTAAAAATAAAATCAATTAAAGCTAGAATCTAATAGAGGAAAAACCAAATAATACTTAGAGTAGGGATGATATCCATAGATACTAAGGGGAATACTAAGGGCGAAAGCTTTTTTTCTATTAAAGATTGACGCTGAGAAACGAAGGTGAGAATAGGAAATAGGATTAGATACCCAGATACCTCTCACTGTCAACGATGAATGGTGGTTGTTAGTTTTAATAAAAACTGATGGCGATGTTAACACGATAACCATTCCGCCTTGCGAGTACGGTTGCAAAACTGAAACCAAAAAAATTAGTCGGTCTCGAAGCAAACGAAGTGAAGCATGTTATTTAATACGACAATACGCGTATAACCTTACCAGACCTTGCATATCTAGCTCTTTTTATTTTTTTAATTTGAGTGAGTATATTTTTAATCTTTTTTGAAAATAATACGCAGATACAGGTGTTGCATGGCTGTCGTCAGTCCGTGTTGTGAAGAGTGAGGTTAACTCCACTAACGGACGCAATCCCTGTTGTTAATTTATACTTAACAATTTATGATTCTGATAGAGTTTCATTTGGGGCTAAGACAAGCCGTTATGGCCCTAATGGTCTGGGCTATAGACGTGCCACATAAACTTTTACAAAGTGATGCAAAACTATACCTATTTAAAATTATTTACTTAAATTTTTTAAGTTTATTTTTTTATTATTTATTTATAAATAAAAAAGGTAATAAGGAATAGCTAATCATTAAAAAAAGTTCATTTTTAAAAATGATTGAACGGATTGTCGCCTGAAATTCGGCGACATGAAGAAGGAATTTCGAGTAATCGTTGATCACGACGCAACGGTGAAGATAGCATTCGTGATGAACTAACTGTCTGTCGCTGGGAAGAAGCTTAACTTGGGGGAAACTGCCACGAAAATAAAACTTTAATCTAAGTTTGCCTTTCTTTAATTTTGTTATTTTAGAAATTTAAATTATTAATTTAATTTTTTCCTAGTCCCTTATCCTAAAGATGAGGAGACATAGGTAGGTAGTTTTTATTTATATATTTTTATTTTAGTATAAAAAATAATAATTTTTGCATTAAAAAAACACTTATATTAAGCTATTTAGTATCTGTTAACCCATTTAAGTAACATCTCAAAAGTCATAGCAAGGTAGCTGTACTGGAAAGTGCTGCTGGAAAATAAAAAATATTGAATTTAACCCCCCCCCACATCTCCTTTGGGCCTAGCAGCAGCCGGAGGAAAGTAATGGACTATAACAATCGTAATACATTGTAAAGGTCAGGCTAGAAAGGTCTATCTATAATACCATTAAGTCTAAGGGTAGATTACTACGGCAAGGTAAGTGGAGAAGATGATAAAATATTTGAGTTCATTAAAGTGATTATTTAGATATTAATAATTTAACTTAATTTTATACTACAAATTTAAATACAAATTTCACTTCGATTTATACTAAGAATTTCACTAATAATTTGATTTAAAGTCTTTTAGTATTGTTAAAAATATAACAATAAAAATAACAGTCTTTAACCTTAAATTTACTATACAGTTATTAATAAAAATAGATTGTAAAAAATATTGTATTCTAAAATTTTTATTTTTATTATTCGGTTATATTACTGTTACTTATTGGAAGTTAGAGGAAAGGTAGGGAAGAAGATTAATTTTTTATAATAAAAATAAAAATAAAAATAAAAATAAAAATAAAAATAAAAATAAAAATAAAAAATGTTTTCTATTAAAAAAGGGGTTAGCTGAGTGGTTTAGCAGTAAATTTACACTTTACAGACAGGGTTTCGATTACTCTACTCCTTATATTCTCTGGAAAATTTTAATTTAAAAATTTATCCTTCCTGAAGTACTTATCCTTGAGGTCCTAGATTCTTGCGGAAGGTCCAAACACAAGCCTCCAACCTTCAGTTTCCTCTTTCCATCTTAAAGGCAAGCTGCAACGCCAGGGCAGGAGATAAATGGTTTATTCTCTTAAACCTTATTCTTATCTTTTGGTTTTGAAAGGTTAGGAAAGTAAAAGAATTGAATTATTATATTTTTTTACATAAAATAAAATCAAATAAAATAAAATAAAATAAAAAAATTGCTCAATAATAATTTAAAACGAATATGCCGAAATTGGTAGCCGGGTGTGTCTTAGGAACACATGATTTTTGATCATAAGAGTTCAAGTCTCTTTATTCGTAAAATTTAATAATATTCTTTTTATAGAATTTTTATTTTATTTTTTCCTTATCCACTCGTACTTTATCGTATGGATACCGGACATACCTACCTTACATTTTTAAAAATAACAGATATCACTCTAGGCATTGGGAAGATCAGACTCGAGAGGTAAAAGGAAACCTCACTTATTTTATTAAAGGATAAATTTTATTTTTTCCTTTTTAGTCTGGTCTGCTCCGCTGTAGAACCATCTCTATATCTTGTGGGCCCTGCCTCTAACTTAGACGGAGGGAGTCGAGGGTTGGACAAAGAGGAGTGGTTTCTACAAATCTTGCTAAGAATGTAACAGAAAAGGTTGGAATGGAAGTAACTAAGAGAGATAATATAAATGCAATATTAATATTAAAATTTAAAATTTCACTCTTTTTTCAAGTAACGGTCTAAAATGAACTTAAATAGGGTTAATTATATTTGATTGAAAAATTTTTATTTAAAAACAAATTTTTGATTTTACCTTAGTTAAAATTTGTATTTTTATTTTCTTTTCTTTTTAACTATCACCTGACTGACAAATTACCTGGGAGCACTTTTAATTAAAATAACAAAAGCCTTAGGCTCCATCCGGAGAGGCAGAATGGACTTTACCTACTTTCTCTCTCCTATTTTTTTAAACCTACGGAAATAAGGATATAAATAATAATAATTATTATAAGGAAGATATTTTTATATATTAAATAATTAGAATATATGATTCTTAATAACATCTTTAGCTTAATTTGGTAAAGCGTTTGCCTTCGAAGCAATTGTTTATTGGTTCGATTCCAATAAGATGTCTTTAAATAATATTATTTTTGTTTTTATAATAAAGATAAAGAATACTAAACTAAAACTCAAAACCTACGATATTAAACAAAACAAAATTATAGGTAAACTGTGCTAAGGTAAGCCCAGCCTACGGACCCTTTGGAGGAAAAGAGAGAATAAAGGTCGGTCAAGTAGGAAATTATAATTATGAAGAGTAGGGATGTCTAGATAGCAACTAATTTAACAAATTTATTACCTAACATCAAATATGATATTTCTTTATTATTTTATATATTATTTTGTAATAGATTAAAATATTATATTTTAATTAAAGTAGGGGACTTATTTATATTAAAAAGATTTAATATTTTTTATTTTATTATTTCAGATAATTTGGCTCTTATCCTCCTGAGTTCCCAAGAGTAAGATTTTAAATAAAAGGGTCCTAGTAATAATAGTAAGCGAATAACCTATAGTAAGCGAATAACCTTAGCCTTAGTAGGTATATGTAAAGTCTATAGATTTGTGTTAAAACTTAAGCTATATAACTAATTTATTTTTTATTTATTAAAAAAAATTATAACTTTTATTTTATTTATTTAAATATCTAAATTTGTTAATAAATTGTTAATACAATAAAATTAAATCAAATACAATACAATTTTACTGTTTAATCTGTATTCATTTGTAATAAAGGGGGTTATAAATTGTTAATTATTATTAAGATTCAGAATTATGAGTATAATAATAAGAAAGCAATCATAAGTGAGAATAATCCTGTAGCTTCTGCTAAAGCGAATCCAAGGATTGCGTAAGAGAATAATTGTCCTCTTATTTGAGGGTTTCTTGCAGTAGATGCGATTAAAGAAGAGAAGATTAAACCGATTCCGGCTCCGGCTCCAATTAATCCTGAGCAAGCTAATCCTGCTCCTATGTATTTTGCTGCTGCTAACATAATTTAATTTTTTCTAATAAGATAGCGTCTGACAAATAAGATGATTAAAATCTTATTCTCTTTTATATTATAAATTTTTTATTTTTTTATTCTTTTTTTTTATTTTTTATTTATTTTTTTATTTTAAAAATTTATCTGACACTTCGTACGTATACGAGCCCTTCCAGATTCGAACTGGGACCACCCTAATTGACAATTAGGTACTCTACCTATTAAGCTAAGGGCCCTAACTTTATTAAATTTTACCGTTGGCCTTTATACAAATTTGATTTTACCTTAGTTAAAATTTGTATTTTTATTTTCTTTTCTTTTCTTTTCTTTTCTTTTACTAAATTAAAAATATATATTTCTTTCTTTATTTAAGATCTTTGATCATTTAGAAAATAAATATATAAATCGATAATAAAGATATGATTAAAGAAATATATTAATTTATCTTTATATTATTCTTATGCCTTTGGCTTTTAAAAATGGGAAGTAGACTTTATATTACAAAGATTACCTTTCTTATTAAGATTTTTTGTACCAGAAATTCAGGGCTTGGTCTACCTTACTGTTACTTTACTCTTTTATATATAGAGGTATGGGCCTTATGGAATTAAAATACTTTTATTTTAATCTCCTTTAGTTAACACCTAGTGTTTAAACAAAATCTCTTTTTAATCTTTATAAAGAAAGTAAAAAAAGGGGTTTAAAAATTAAAGTCCAAAAAAAAAACAAAAATAAATAACATTAATAAATAAGTAAATATAATAAAAGAGAATAAGGATTTAAGCTTTTTATTTGTCAGACACTATCTTATTAAAATTTTAAATTATGTTAGAAAAATTAATTGCTGATTTCTCAAAACTTACAAATTTTATAGGAGAAAAATCTAAAATTTATAACAAATATAAGAAATATTTCATTTAATTGGAAACCCAGGTTTAGAAATATAAAATATCCTACTAATCTTAGAAAAATTGCAAATCTATATAATAATAATAATATATAATATTATATTTTTATTTATAAATGAAAGCTTGTTTAGAAAAATTATAAAAAAAATATTTCCACTAAAACTAGTAAATTATTTTATAAAATATATAATATTATTCAAAAAAATTAAATAAATTCAATATACTAGCTTTATTAATATTATTGCTAATATCTAATTGGTATACTTATTTTTATTTAAAATTTTTCGTTGTAAATACAGATGAGATTGTAAGGTTATATTTTAAAATTTAGATAAGTAAAAGTTAAATAAAATAAAAATTTGTAGTCATAAATCCTTTTAATTTATAGATTTCTTATTTTTGTTTTTATTTTTTATATATATTATTATCTGTGATAATTTTTACTCTCTAAAAACAAAAATGAATCAATTAGTTTTATCCCGGTTTATTTTGGTAAATTTTAATTTAGCAAAATTGGAAAATTTAAACTAGGTTTTTTTTAGATACTTAAAAACAGGCTTATTAGGCTAGGCTCGGGCAAGGAGGATGGGGGGGGGGGGGTTAAATTGAATAACAAATTTAAGAATTTATAGGTTACTAGACTAGTAATGGATTAAAAAGAACTAATTAGCTTTACCTTTACCTTTGTCATTTAAATTTGGATTCTTCTGTTCTGTGTCACTTTCATTTAAAGTTTAACTATTCAGTTATGTTTCGCTTTCCTCTAAAATAGAAGGTAACTTATTTAAACCTTTAAAAAGGTTTTTACGCTTGTGTCCTTCAAACCCTGAACTAGCTGAATAATAGAAATCTTTAAATAGGTCGTCTCCATCTACTTCTGGTACAGATAATAAAGATTTTCCCTCGGAATTTAAATTATCTTTAGGAATCCTTTTTATAACTGCTCTTACTTCTTCAGAAGTAGAAAATAAAGAATGTTCTAAATTAGAAGATCCTATAGATTTAGCAGTTTCCTTTACACTCTCTGCATGACTAGAAGAATTGGAATATAAATTATTATTCTCAAATTCTGAAGAGTTTTGAGTGTTTTCATTAGTTTGTGAATTATTTTTTCTTTTCTTTGTTAAAGAATTAAAAATTATTTTTAAGCTAGACATAATTTTAGGCTTTAAAAAAGAGTTAGAAGTATCTCCTGGAGTAGGAGAAAAACTAAAATCAAAAATATCCAAAAGTAAAGGGCTTGAACCTACAGGAGATAAACAAAAGAATAATAATTTAATTATAAATTTTATAAAAATAATAACAAATTTTAAATTTTTAATCGAAGGTTTTCTATTTTCAAATATTGAAGAGCAATATAAAAAAATAGCTTTTACTCTATTTTTAAAGAATAGTTTACTATTACTTAATATAGTAAACACCGCTTTAAAAGAAAAAATTAGAAAATCCCTTAAAACCTTTATTTGTGCTTTTCCTACGAATTTTGTTAATTCAGAAGTAGATATTTGGTTATAAGTAGAAAGTTGATTAACTATAAATTTAGTGTTTTTAGATAGTGTTTGAAAGACATTATTAAAAATTTGTAATATTATTAAGATGATTTTTTTTATTATTTTTTTTTTCATTGTTTCATTAAAAAAGCTAAAAGATAAGATACTCTTTTAAAGTATATAATTTGACTTTTTAAATATTAAGTATTCAGTATTAAAATGAGGGATTTTTTACAATTTCTGGGACGTAGTACTCAGAAATAAAAATAAACAGATATAATCATATTAAAATTTTAAAATTTTCACACTTTTCCCCGTAATCCTAAATGAATATTTAGAATGATTAGAAATTCTCTCTGAGTAAGTATAGTAAAAGTAAAAAGATTTCATTTGTTACCCCTAAAATTAATTTAGTTGCCTTTTAGGAATAGTTATAAAACAAGACCACTTTTTTTACTTTCCATATTTTAAAAATAAATATTTTGATATCTAAAAATTTTTTTAATTCTATACATTTAAATGCCTAATTTTATGCCAGCACAGTCTTACAGAGAGCACCGAGCGGGAAGGGATCAGCAGCCGGTGCTAGCCTCAGTATATCAGTAGCCAGTGCTCTTCTGCTATGCTCGGATTATTGGATAGTAGAAGATATTACCAACCTAAGGACAAAGGAAAGGGGGGTTAAATTTAATTATATAATTTTAATTTTATTATATTCTTTGTGATCGTTCGTACCTTCCATTTTAGAGGGATGACTCTACCTTCCATTTTAGAAATAGGAAATTTAAGGCAGGAAAGTAAGGTTTTTATGAAGAAATTAATGTAATTTAATAGCATCTCTTAGATAAGAACAAACTAATAAAGTTAAAACAAAACTTTGAATGAAAGAAACAGCTAATTCTAATCCTACTAATCCAATGAAAATTCCAAAAGGTATTAAAGTTAAAACAGCCACAACTAAGTTACCTGAAAATAATTTATATAAGAAAGTAGATAAAATTTTAAGTAAAGTATGTCCCGCTACAATATTAGCAAAAAGTCTTATACCTAAACTACCAGCTCTTGCTCCATAAGAAACTAATTCAATTAAAACTAATAAAGGAACTAATGCTAAAGGAGTACCAGAAGGTATAAAGAAAGAAAAGAATTTAATTTTATGTATAGATAAAGCTAATAAAGTAACACCTATAAAGATAGTAACACTTAAACCTAAACATACTATAGCACTAGAAGTTATAGCAAATGAATAAGGTACATTAGAAATTAAATTACCTATTAATACAAAGAAGAATAGAGAATAAATAAATGGTAAAAAGATTTCATTTGTTACTCCTATTTGCTCTCTAACCATACTACTTAAACTAGCAAAAGAACTTTCTAAACTTATTGACCATTTGTTTGGTATAATTTTTGTTTCATTATTTCCCATATATTGTAACCCTACTACTAAGAATAAAAGTAATAAAGAATAAAGTCCTAAATTTGTTAAACTTGTATTTAAATAACCAAAAATTGGAGCATTTAGTCCAATTAAACTAGTAACTTCAAACTGTTCTAAAGGCGAATTAATTATAAAATTTAAATTTTGCATTGTTTTTTTTTTTTCATTGTTTCATTAAAAAAGCTAAAAGATAAGATACTCTTTTAGGAACATAAAGAAAAAAAAAATATTTTAAAATATTTATAATTTCTTCTTATACTCATTCATTAGTAGAAAATAATTAAAGAATTAATGTTTTAAGAATTTCTTTTTTTTTTTATTTTGTTCTAATTTGTTAAGTTAATATTAAATATATTATAACTATTAAATATATTAAGATATGAATATAACTTCATTTCTTATAATATTTTATTTCTTCTTATGACTTAGAGATCTCTAGAATACTTAACCAGTAAATAAGAAAATAAGGTAATACTTTAGAGATACTTATTTCATTTTTTATAAATTTATGTAGTAAATATAAATTTATTCACTGTTCAAAAATAAATAACACAACAGCAATGAAGCAATAAATTTTTATATAATAAAAACTTAAAATAAATACATTTAGTATATTTATCCCTAATAATTTTATTTTTAAAAGACTGAATACACAGAATTTAATTAATAATTTTAACCAAGAGGGTATTTTATTATTTAATTTATTTAAAAATAAAAAGAAAGAACTTTGAGTTTTTAAATCAATATTAGAGTTAGATGCTTCACTATAATTTCCAATAGGAAAGTGAAAAGTGAGAATCTCTTTATATTCTGCACCTACAAAATAAGAATTGTATATTATAAATGTAATTATAAAAAAGAAAAATAAACCTAAGCTTAGATTTCTTGTATGTGTATTTAAAGTTTCTACTCCAAGAACAAGTAACTTTTCATGGTAAGGTAGATATTTAATATTATTAACAAAAGTTTTACTTTTAAAATTGAAAGGAAAAGAGAACATAAGTATTAAATTTTTAATAAGATAGCGTCTGACAAATAAGAAGATTAAATTCTTATTCTATTTTATATTATAAATTAAATTACTTTTTTATTTCATAAGAGACCTTAAAAGAGTAATTTTGTTAATCTCTCATGTTCAGACGCAAGTCTTACAGGACTTTTTTGCAGGGTTAAATTTTTGTAGTTAATAAATTTATTTTTTTTGTTTTGCAATATTTTAAGATGAAAAACGATGTAATATTTTGCTACTTTTTTTAGAAATAATTAAAAAGAGACATAAAGAAAATAATTTAAAAGGGTAAAATCAGAGACTTGAACTCTGAACATCGTCGCCACAAGACGTCATTTTGCCAATTAAACTAATTTTACCTCTTTTAAATTATAATAAATAAAATAATCTGTAGACTTTTACTAAATAAAATTTATTACTTTCTTTTTATTATTATTTTTTTTATAGAAATAAATAATTTTTATTATTATTATTTTTATAGAAATAAATAGTTTTTATTTTTATTCCTTCCCTTATTCCTTGGCCAGAGTTGCAGCCGGAGGTTGCGGCGTAGCGGCATAGTAACAAGCCTACCTTAACCTCTTTCTGCTTTCGGCTCTTTGTCCAGAAGGTCATAATTTTGGTAGAGAGAGGGTGGCTAGGCCGATTTTTCATTTAAGATTAATTAAATTTAAAATAGAAATTTAGTAATATTTTCTATTGTATTTTATCTTTAATAATCTTAAATTTTAGAGTATTTTAATATTCTTTTAAAATTATTATTTATCTATTTTCTTTCTATGTTTTTAATTTTTAAGAAATATACTAATTCTATTGTATTTAGAAATTAAACTTTTAGGACTTTAGTCATAATTGAAAGCACCTGGACTTGAACCAGGACTTTCTCCTTAAAAGGGAGACACTCAAACCGCTCGAGTTCTGCTTCCTAAAATTTTTTAAATTTTATTCTATTTTTTTATCTAGTAGATTTTTTTTGTACATAAATAAGATTATTATATAAAACTGAGTCGACCAGATTCGAACTGATATAAGCCATTACCAAAAAATGGTGTTTTTCCAATTAAACTACAACTCATTAAAAATGAAATATTTATTATAAAGACTTTTTTTAATACCTGGCCTTCAATTTCTTCTAAGTATAAGAAAAAATTAAAAAAGATTAATTTTATTTATATGTACAGAATAAGTTAATAAATGTATTCTAGTAAATTAAATTTTTAGTATTTTTCTTTTTTAAGCTACTCTCTTTTAATATAAAAAGTAAATTTAATTCTAAAAATATTTAGACATTTCAGTCTTCCTAATAAAACAAGCCGGAGAAGCCAAAGGATCTACCTTAGGTTTATTCTAAGCATTGGTAAACGGCGGAGCCTTTATGTATAGGAAGATTTACTTTACATACTATTATTTAAAAACAAAAAGTTAAAATTTACTTTAAAAAGCGAAACTACATTATCATTGAGATAAGATATCCACAGCAATAGCTAAACAGAAAATGGGAGGTTAAAGAAAAATTTTTCTTTTTTAATTGAGCTTCTTTACCCCTTAAAGATTGAATTTAATTAATTGTAGATGTTTAATTAGAATTTCTTTTTTCAATAATTTAGATCTTTTTTTTTTTAAATTTATCCAAAGAAATGCAATTATCAATTTCAAAATATACTTATCCTCATAGGTTAAATAGGGAAATATTTGCATAACACTTGAGAAATTAGAATTTTGTACACCATATCAATTATTATTATTTGACCATAATATTCTTAATACATTCCTCTAAGAGGATATAAGAGATAGATCTTGTACATAAAACCTAGTAATACAAAAAATTGTTACTAATATTGTTTTTAACTCCTTTAATAGAGAATATGTAAATCCTTGGCTAGCATCTTACTTTAACAATTGGCTGTAGAACATCAAATTATAAGGTGCTTTTAAATAGGGTTTTTAAAGAGTTAAATGATTATTTTAAACTATAGTTTTTCCAGTTCCTATTTCAGTAATTAATAATTTAAGATTTATAAAGGTGATCAAAAGTTTATATAAAAAAGTTAAATAGTTAATATTTTTAATAGATAGAAGTATGTTTTAGCTATTGGAAGAGTAATTCTGCTCATTTAAAGTGAGATGTTTCAAAAGAATTTTAAAATTTTAATATAAAAATTCTTTTCTTATTTTTAATACTTTTATGTAAAACTGGAGTAGTCTACCTTGCTTTAATATTACTCACTATTTTAATAATTAAATATTACTCACTATTTTAATAATTAAATTTTCATCGTTTAAAGTAATTAATTAAATATTAAGAAGATTTTAATCAAACTGTTAAATCTTAACCAGTAGAAGTATAATAAAATTAAATAAAAAAAAATAAAAGAAATAAGTGGAGGGGGGTTTAAATTTTAATGCTTAAAATCTTTTATTTATTAGATCTTGAAATAATTATAGTAGCTAACATAGCTAATAATAATATAACACTTAAGATAATTAAGAAAATAGCACCATATGTGTATAGACTATATCCTAATGTTTCTATTTGTGTAAAATCTGTAATATTAGTATCTGAAAGAGATAAATTATAGTAAGCATTAACGATTATACTAATTAATTCTTTTGAAATAAAATTAGAATTTAATATTAAACTATTTAAATTAATTAAAGATTCTGAGATTAAAGATAATGCAGGTACATTATTTAAATTAAATGGAATAATAGTAAATATTACATATGTGAATAAAGAACCTATTGCTAAAGCTAAAGGTAAATTTTTAGTATATTGATTTCCTGTTTCTAATATATCTGTAAGTTTAATATTAATCATCATAATTACAAATAAGAATAATACTGCGATAGCACCTACATATATTACAATATAAGAAATACCTACAAAATTTACACCAATGAATATTAAGTATCCAGCAGCTTGAACAAAAGTGGCAATTACAAAAATAATTGAAATTACTGGATTTTTAGAAGTAATAGCAAAAACACTAGAAAATAAAGTACCTAAAGCTAAAATATTTACAAAAAAAGTTGTCATTTTTAATAATTTAATTTTTTTCTTGATTTAAAACTGAATTTTTTCTAATTATCAATTTAAATTTAAGAATTAATTTAGCCTACATAATTTTTCATTATTACGATTTTATTTCTTATAAATTTTAATGTATTAATATATAATAATTTTTTATCAGTATATTTTTTCTAGTCCTCCTTCTTTACAGACGTAGAACACTGAGGCTCCTTATTCTTACTTTTAAGTTGTGTTTTAGCGTAAGAGTAAAAGACCTCCACCTAAAAACATAAGGTCTTAGGGGAAGTAAGGTAAAATTATGTAGATTGAAAGATTCTACTAAATCTAATAAGAAAGAATGGTGAAATACCCAGTTAAAATTTATATGTTTTATATTAGTAATAAGAAATATTTTTATGCTCGATTATTTTTATTATATTTATGTTTATATAGTTTAAAAATAAATTATTTATTCACAAATATAAATTATAATGATTTAAAAGGCTTAAAACAAAAGTTATTCAATCAAAATTTTGTATATTGATTTTTCTTCTAAAATATAAAATTTTAGCTTTTTTAATAAATTATAAAATTTTTAAGGGAAGGCTAGAGCCAAATAGTGAATATAAACCTTTATTAAAAATATAGAAAAAATAATGTACAAATTTAAAATAAAATAAAAATAGTAGGTTTAACCTAGAAAAAAGGGACCTTTAGTATTGTAAAAATAAAAATCCGAAATATAATGTTACTTTTTATTTATGTACTAAAAATAAATACTAAATAAAAAAAACAAAAATAAAGAATATAATATTTTAAAACTAACGTCCTTCCCATTACCCTTGCCTTAAAAATCCTCAAGTGCGGATAAGCGGAGCAGTCCACCAAGGACTTATAACCTCACTGGTCCCTCTGGAGGTGATTAAGTAGTGATAAATAGGATTAAATTAAAAATTTTAAATATAATAATAAAAAAAGGGAAAATAATAAATATTTATTAATAAATATTATTTTATATTTAGATTTAGAGGGATATTTATTTTGGCTTAATTATAAAAATAAAAAAGTCTGCTATTTTTAATTTAATTGTTTTTATGTTTAAAGAAAAGATTTCTTACAATGTTCTGCATTACCCTTTTCCCTGCACAGGGGTGGAAGGGAGAGTTGAAATGGTTTAAATATTTTTTGTACTAAAACTAAATTCGCTATAACTATTTGTACAATAAGTTGCGAGAACCTTGAGAGGATTTGAACCTCTTAAAAAAGGAAAAATATTATAATTTTTTGTACTATAAGATTTTAAATTCATTATACAAAAAGTAATGTTTATTTTATATTCTTTTTTAATCCGATTCCTTTTTGTAGGACGAAGGTTTAAAGATAAAATTTAAAAAGCTAAATTTTAAGTTCTTATGTACATCAATCCGTGGCGTAGGATCAGCAGCCGGAGGAAAGCAAAGCATCAGCAGCCAAAGGAGAGTAAAGTATTAACCTAAGGAGAGGAAAGCAGTTGTAGAAGTAAAGAAGGTGGGGGGGGGGGGGTTAAATTTAATAAAAACTATCCGAAATTCAAATAATAAAATTTTAGCTAAATATAATGTATATTGTATAATTATAATTATAATTTTAGTTTTAAGCAAAATAAAAAAACTTCAAATTTAATCTTTTTTCTATAATATTTAAATTTGTAACAAAAATATTTCCCTTCTTTGTACTTAAAAAGATAAGATAAAAAAATAAGTCTTATTTAGTATTACTCGTATAAATATCCAAAAGGATCAATTAGGTTCTTTTAACAAGCATATAATAAAGCAGAAACTGAAGTATGAAGAGAAGTTAATAAAACATTAGGTAAAATACCAAAAGCGATTGTAGGGATTAATAAACTAATTAATAAATAATATTCTCTTCTAGTAATATCTTTTACAGGTTGCATATGTGGTGAATAATCCCCATAAGATAATCTGTTATATAAGAAAATAGAATAACAAGCAGATAAAACTATTCCAGTAGCACCTAAAGAAGCAATTATAGGGTTTTGTTGCCAAATACCAATTAAAGATAATTGTTCACCTAAGAAATTAAGACTTAAAGGAATACCTGTATTACATAAAGTAAAAATAAAGAAAATAATAGTAAATACTGGCATATAAGTAGCTAAACCTCTAATATAATTAATAATTCTTTTCCCTGTTCTATCATAAATTATACCTCCTACACAAATAAATAAAGCAGGTGATACAAATCCATGAGCTAAAGCTAATAAAATAGCACCTTCAATACCTTGAATAGTATTAGAAAATAATCCTAAAACTACTACACCCATGTGACTAATACTACTATAAGCAATTAATCTTTTAGTATCTTGTTGGATTATTGTAGAAAAACTAGCATAAATTATAGCTATTACTGCAATAGTTTGAACTAAAGGATTAAAATAATTTGTAGCATCCGGTAAAAAATTAATTAATACTCTAAGATAACCATAAGTAGCTAGTTTTAGAATAGTAGCTGCTAGTATTATAGATCCGGCTAGAGGTGAATCTGCATGAGCTTTAGGTAACCAAATAATAAAAGGATATAAGGGAGTTTTAACTGCAAAAGCTATAAAAAATCCTAACCATAATATTTTTTGACTCTCTAAACTTATTTCATATAAAGAAATTAATTGAAAATCTGTGGAACCAATATAAGAATAAATAGTTAAAATACATAATAACATAGGTAAACTACCAGCTAAAGTATATAAAAATAATAATAATGCCGATCTAAATCTATCATTCCCATGTCCAAATAACACAATTATAATAAATAATATAGGTAACACACTTTCAAAAAATATATAAAATAATAATAAATCTAAAGATACAAAAGCACATATTTGTAAACTTTCTAATAATAAAAAAGAAATAAGAAAAGTTTTTAAATTATTTGTTATATTAGTATAATTAGATAATAATGCTACAGGTGTAACAAAAGTTGTTAATAATACAAAATATAAAGATATTCCATCAATACCAAAATTTAAATGACAAAAATTTAATTGATTAAATTCAGATACAAATTGGTATTGAGTTTGATTAGAATCAAATTGGAACCAAATAAATAGAGATACGAATAAATTAAGAAGAGAGGTTATTAAAGCTATTTTTTTCATTTTTATTTGATTTCCTCCTATAACACTTCCACTAATTCCTCCTGCTTGTTGTATAGCAACAGAATTTGAAGTTTCAGGTATAAACAGTAAAATAAGAGAACCTATAATAGGTATTAGTAATAGTAAAGTAATCATTTTTTTGTTTTATAATTTTTTTTTTTACCCTTTTTTTTCTTTATGAATTTTGGCTTCCGTGGTGTAGTAGCCTTATAAATAAAATATTTCTATTTTTTGTACATAAATATAAGAAAATAAAAGGATGCAATTATATTAATATTAACTCAAATATATTAATATTTAAACACTATATAATCTTTCATCCATTAGATTTCTAAAAAGATAATTTAGGTTGAAAAATGTTTGTAATTCTGTCCGTACTTTACCTTCTTTTCCACTTTTAAATGTAAAGGTAATTAAGTCTTTCAAAATAATAATGAGAGGGGGTTAAAATTTAATAAAAAAATAAATCAAAAATTAAAATAAAAATAATTATTCTAATTAAGATTGAACAGGTAACATTTTAAATGCATGGAATGGGATAGGACTAGCTAATGTCCATTCTAATGTATTTACTGTTTGAGTTTCACTATTATTTACATTTGAGAAATAAGGAGTGAATGCCCAAGGATTATTAGAGCAAGCAGGTTGATTAGCGAAAATATCATAAATAATATAACCGAATAATACAGTTGCTGCTACAGAAACTAATGACCCAAAACTAGAAATGGCATTCCATCCACTAAATGCATCTGGATAATCAGGTATTCTTCTAGGCATACCAGATAAACCTAAGAAATGTTGAGGGAAGAATGTTAAATTAACTCCCACGAATAAAGTCCAGAAGTGTACTTTACCTAAGAAATCATTAACAGTTCTACCTACAATTTTAGGAGTCCAATAATAGAATCCGGCAAATAAAGCAAAAACAGCTCCCATTGATAATACGTAGTGGAAATGCTAATTAAATGTTATTTAATTAATGGACTATCTCTTTATCTAATTTTTTAACGAACGGTATTTTAAACCAAATAGGGTTTCTATATTGAATTCAATCTAACATAAAATCAGAATATATTTTAAATTCTATACTATCTTTAGGTTCTTTTTGATAATCTCTAATAATAATAAATTGTTTAATTTTAGAAACTCTATAAAATTTAAAATCAGAATACAACCTATTTTTCATAAAGTAATCATATAAGAAAACCATACCTTTAACAGTTTGGTATTTAAAAGCTATAGAATTAAAAACTTTATTAGATAATTTATGTTTTCTTAGTAAAATAGTAGGCTTGTAATTAGGGATTACATTAGAGAAATCCAGCTTTTGAGAGAAACTATTTAATTTAAATTCTAAATTACATTCAATTCTGTTAGAATTAAAATTATAAACAATAGTTCCATCTGTATCAACTAATCCAGAAAAATAAGGATCAAACGGTAATAAAGTATAATTAGCTTCTATATAATTTATATCTAAAAAATCACATGCTTTTTTAAAACCTTCAACTTTAAGTCGAATTAAACCATTTAATTTATTAACTAAAAAGGACATTTCTTCTTTTTTACTAATAATTCACAAAGAGTGTGGTTTATTTTTATCAGCTCTAATTCTACCTATGTGTAATTTATCTTGAATTCTGGTTAAAATTCTGACATCTCTATTATGTAATTTAATTCTAATAGCTTTTAAAACCAATTTAGAATTTATATTTCTAATATCAAAATTTCCATCTCCATCTATAATACCCGCTAGCCAATTAAAAAATAATTCCTCTTGGTTAAAATAAGATATTTGACGTATAGTCTCTGAAAATCCTTTACAGTTTTCTGCTGATTGTATATTTGTATATTTAAAAAAATTAAAAAAATTATAATCGTTTTTTCTAATATGAGTATAATTCTTATAAGTTTTGTTTTTGTTAAATATCACAGGTTTATTATTATTTTCACTAGTAAATTTTAGAAATTTAAATTTAAAAAAACTTCTATATACATCCATTTGTGACAGATAAAGTTGAAATTTTAATAGTAAACAATAACCTAAAAATATAGTTTCCAGCATATAGTCAAATGCATAATAATTTAAATTATTAAGGCCCTTTCCAATTTGAGCTACTACGTAGTACGTCTTTTTATTTAAAAATTTTAGGTTGCTATCCTCACGGATAGGATCGGACCATATCTTACAAAAAGAATAAACGGATCTATTTCTTCTTGCAGTCACGTGTGGCCTCTACGGAGTCCTTATTTAACATAACATCACATATATAAAGTGAAATTTGATATATTAATTATAAATAAGGTTCCCACGGTATTATCTTATTTCATTTTTTTATTTCTAAGCATTACTAGAAAAAATAAGACTTCACCGTTAGCATCTTAAAATTAAAAGATACCGGAAGAATGACCTAATTCTTCCACAGTGACTTGACAACACGACACGTACTTAATTAAAAACCTCTTTCAATCTCTCTTTAAAAATTTTACTATTTAAAATAAAAACAGCTAATTGATAATATTTATAACCTTGTAGCAATTTAGTGCAATGATCTATAACTTTTTCAGTTCCAGATGCACTACCTACGCTAAATTCATAAAAAGGAATATTATTAAGTTTAGCTTTTTTATTTGATATTTTAAGAGGATGAAGTCCATAATAATTTCTAATAGCTTCAATTAGATAAAAATCATGATTTTGTCCTATACTAAAGGAATAATTACCTTTAACTCGTATACTGAAAGATCCTTCAGCTTCAATAAAACCTGCTAACCATTCTTTAAAATAAGAAGGAGTAACTGCAAATAAAGGAGAAATTTTATCTCGATTAACATATTTTAATTTTCGTTCTATAAAATATTGCTCCATTACTGTAGACCCAGCAGATTCATAATTTAGAAGATATTTTTTAAAAAATAAATATTGCAATGTCATACGACTAGTTAGAGGAGGATATTTATCTAGTAAAGGAATAATAGTCTTATTAAACGTTTTTTTATCATTTACTACTCATTGAACAAATTTGCCATCTTTAGTTGTAATTTTTTGTATTAAACCACCATATGTTTTTGCAATTTGAGTAAGCATTTCAAAATTGAGAGGTTTATCAGCAAGTTTAATGATTAAACGAAATTGTAAATTTTTTCTTCGCCATTGATTAACTTGAAGACTCCCATCTCCATCAATAAGACCTACTGTAAAAGGATCAAGTTCATTTTTTGAAAGAGTTTTAGGAGACTTAAGTATTTGACCTGCAATAAGAATATTGCTTGTTAAATTTAAAGTATCGTGGAATGCTACATCTAAACTTGCATTAGATAATACTACTCCGGTTACTCCACCTATAGTGAAAAGAGCTAAGAATCCTAAAGTGAAAACTAAAGGAGTGTTATATCTTAAACTTCCACCATATAAGGTCGCTAGCCAAGAAAAGATTTTAATTCCTGTTGGAACAGCAATAACCATTGTAGCAGCTGTAAAATAAGCTCTTGTCTTTCTTTTTTTTTTCTCTCAATAAATTTAAATTATAACAAAAGAAGAGAGAAAAAAAGGGCAAAAATGGACAGTATCTTAACTATAAAAATTTTAAAAATTTTAAGCTTCTTGCGTACTTGTCTCTGAGGATCCTTTAGTTGCAATACTTTTTATTTTAATTAAACCTTTCTCTTCCAAATGTTTACCTTGAGTGATCAAAATATAAACTTTTCTAAATTTTAAGAAGTTGGTATATTTACCTGCAAAAATATTGAAGGTATCAAAATAATTAATTAAAAGTGCAGCTGTTTTAAAACCTGAACTTTTGTAACACCAAATACCACTACTATATTGAGAGAGATTACCCAACTTTACAGTTTCAAATAAAAGTTTTAGAGGGATATTATCGTTTTGTTTAATAGAAAATTCTAATCTCACACTAAATCCATTTTTGTGTGTTTTACTTTTAGCTAAACTAATATAAAAACAACCATCCGCTTGAGTAAAGCCAGACAGCCAATGATTATTTAATGTAATAATATTAGATGGTGCATTAATAGTTAAATTAAAATTATCACTATAATTATGTTTAATTAATTGTTCATATTTAGGTTTACTTACCAATTTTCCGTTAATCAAAGATAAAATTATAGAAAGACCATTTTTATTTTTACAAATATATCTAACTGCTTTTTTATCTTTTATTTTGTAAACGTTACCATGACCAATTCTATTTTTAATAGAATAAGCCAATGATATGTCGTTTTCAGCAAAAATAATATGTAACTCTTTATGACCAAACCAACCGTCTCCTTCAATTAGACCAGCTAAAAAATAACCAAACTCATTATTTGTAAGATTATTAATTTTCGCAGGTGCAGGAACATGTTCAGAAATTTTAGGAAGGTTTTTATAATTATTATAAGTATTTTTAGTAACTGCCGTAGCTTTTGTACTAAAACTAAAGTTTCCTGCTGATTGTCCAGGGGTAATATTTAAGTAGATTTTTCCTAACGCAATAAATGCGAGTGGACTACTAATACTGGAGTTTCCAGCATACAGCAAGATTTTTTCCCATTCACCTAGAGCCCAATTGTAAAGACCTATGTGAAGTTCTGTAGACACAAATCTATCTACATCTAAACCTACACTGAACATGTGGTGACTCCATACTAAGAAACCTAAAATTCCGATAGAGAACATGGCATAAACCATTCCAATATATCCAAAAATAGGTTTTCCTGAGAATGTAGATACAATATGACTAACAATACCAAAACCAGGTATTATTAAAATATAAACCTCTGGGTGCTTTCTCTCTACTAAAATTAATTGTACTAAAATTAAATAAAATAAAAAAATAAAAAACAAAAAATAAAAGTATCGAGAACGGACTATATCTTCAACTTTTTCCATTTTTCTGTGAAAATATTCCAAATTTTCTGATGGATACTATTTTCTTTATAGGCTTTAAGATCTAATAGACGATAGTATTCATTAACAAGGAAGAATCGGTGGGATTTATGACTTCTACATTTTCCTTTGAAATATTCTTGCATTTTTAGAATATTTTCTCGACTTTGTATTGACCATTGATAGTAACCATTTTGAGAGCTATCAAAGTAAATAGCTCCTCCAAATATATCTTGATAAAATTTAACATCTTGTAATAATTTATTTACTACCCTTACACTAAGTTGAGGTCTAAAATTTTTAATATAGAATCCAATTGTACCATCAGCATCGAAAAACCCTGCAAACCAAAAATTGTTTTTATCGAGTTCAAAAGGTTCAATAATTTTTATATTTAGGTTTAAACACACACGGTGAAGTTGTAATAATCTTTTACTATTTCGAATATTACCATTTATACAATGAATAAGTTTAATCATTCCTTCCTTGTTATGTAATCGATAACGATAAGCTTTTACACCACTTCTTAATTTAATTTGACCACCCAATTTATCTTGAATGTATCTGAGTAATTTAATATCTTCTGATCCCATAGTAATTTCAAGACTTGTATAGCCTTTTTTACTAACAAGAAGACAACCATCGCCATCTATTACACCCGATAACCATTCACAGAATTCTTTAGAAAAAGTTGCTATGCGTGTAGTCTCTGAGGTTCCTACTGGACTACTCTTATTGTGTCGGTGGTTACCTGCGGATTGTGTCCCATTTTTAACATTTTTACTTGCACGGGGTATCAAAAGACTACCACTTAAATACAAAGTAGTTAAATCTGAATTCAGACATTCCCCGCATACAGCATAGTTCAAATTTAGAATTATTTCTAAATAGGGCCACATTTGACCAAAGAACCCAATTTCTTAAACCTTAGATTCTTTCTCTCTCTCTAAGGCCCCTGTACTACCTCACCAATAACATCCCCTAATAATTTATCTTTTTATTTTAATTAGTTTCGTTATTGCTTCCTTGATAGCCTTGTGAAGTATAAAACTTAAGAAAACCGACTGTACATTAAGCACCATTTCAGGTACCCACCAGTGACCCAGTCTGTAGCGATCTATTAGACGACCGACGGTCTTTAGTTGAGAAACTATTAACCGTAAATTACACTAGTGTAGCCCAACAGAATTAAAAAATATAAATCATAATTCTGTATCCCTTCCCTGTCAGGAAAGGTTAACAACTTTAACCTTAGTTTTTTGTCTAAAACTAAATATAGTTTACTTTCTTCTAATAGTTATATAAACCAAATTGTCAGGACTAGGGAAAGAATTTAGTCTAAAGAGTCTTAATTGAGTAAACTCGAATA